TGATAAGTTTGACATTTAATTTTTACTTTTTCAGGTAAATGAAATTGACGGACTTGTCCAATTGTAAAACCCCCCCGTAAGAATAAATCAACTGACTTTTTGACATCTTCGTGAATTGTCCATAAATTTGGGTTATTAATTTCTATGATAATTTCAAATGCTGGATATGCTTTCCGTTCTAAGATACTTTTTTGTGTTCCTCTACGTTTAGCCTCTTCATCACTCAAGGTAACATACTGAATACCTCCAATTAAATCTGCTAATGGGGGATTTTTAATTAAATTTTTTAAACAATTTCCATGAGTTGTCCCCACAAGTTGAACACCTTTTTCAGCAATTGTTCTTGCTGCTAAAACTTCAAGGTCAGTTCCAATTTCATCAATAATAATAACTTGTGGCATATGATTTTCAACTGCTTCAATCATAATTTGATGTTGCAATTTAGTTTTAGATACTTGCATTCGTCTAGCTCGACCAATACCAGAATGTGGAATATCACTATCACCAGCAATTTCATTTGATGTATCAATAATTATCACTCGTTTTTCTAATTCATCTGCCAAAACTCGAGCAATTTCACGAATGATTGTAGTCTTACCAACACCAGGTTTACCCAATATGAGTATAGATTTTTCAGATTCTAATAAATCTCTCACGATCGAAATTGTCCCAAGCATAGCTCGCCCGACACGACAAGTTAATCCATTTATTAAAAATTGACGGTTACGAATACAACTAATTCGATGAAGAGTTCTTTCAATTCCAGCACGATTTTCATCGCTAAATTTACCAATACGTTTAGTCATATAATCTAAATCTTGCCACGAGATCGTTTTTTGTGATAGATATTCGGTTCCAGTAACAAATCGAGCTTCTGGTCTTCGACCTAAATCTAAAACAATTTCAATTAATTGTTCTTTAAAATTATGCAAATGTAACTGTTCTTGAAGAAAAAAGGGTAAATTTTCAATTAATTTCTCCAAATCATTCTTAGTATCCATCTTGATAATAAATTTTTTATGATTTTTTAATTTAGATTATAAAGTCACTACAAATACAATCTAAATTATATTAAAGTCTCAAAATTTTTATTTCAACTCATTATTTATAGTAAAATTTATGAAGTACTATTAATCAAGGATTTAAAAGTCGAAGTATCTAAAATTGCAATTTGTGATAACATTTTTCGATTTAAATCAATATTTGATTTTTTGAATTTATGAATTAATTGACTATATGATAGCCCATGTAATCGAGAAGCCGCATTAATCCGACTAATCCAAATTTTTCTAAAGATTCGTTTTTTTTGTTTTCTACCAATGTAAGAATACCGTAATGCTTTCATTACTTGCTGATTAGCAACACGAAATAAAACAGAATGAGCACCACGATAACCACTGGCAAGAGATAAAATTTTTTTACGGCGTTTTCGAGCTACATTTCCACGTTTGATTCTAACCATAAGAATTTATATTAATAAGGTAACATTAGTTTAATAGGTTTCAAGTCATTTTGACTTACGCAAAGCGTTTGAGATAATTTTCGTTTTTGTCGATTTGACTTTTTCATTAAAAGATGACCTTTAAAAGCATGACGACGTAAAAAATTAGAAGTACTAGTTATTTTATATCGTTTTAAAGCTGCTTTTCGAGTTTTTAATTTCGGCATATACTTTCCATTTTATTTATGAGAATATAATTTTTTTAAATGAATTTTAGATTTTAAAGGATGAGAGTATAAAATATTATCGCCCAAGGTCCAATCTGCTGAACAGACTTGCCCTGGATTTTTCTTTATATATTGAATTGCTTTTAAAATACGTAGCAATTCGTCAATACTCCGGCCACATAATAAATTATTAACGGTATAATATTGAATTGTACCTTCTTTGTCAATAATAAATAAGCCAGGAAGTGAAAAACCATCATTCGTCAATAATTTATATGTACTTGTAATAGATCTATTTATATCTGATATTAATGGATAATTTAAATTACCTAATCCTCCTTGATTTGGTTTTAATAATAGATAGTATAAATGAGAAAATGGACTATCTACTGAAACTGCAAGAATTTGGGTCGATAATTTTCGAAATTCTGAAATTCTATTACTTAAAGCCAATAATTCGGTTAATGAAACAGCTGTAAAGTTTGCTGGGTAGAAAATAAGGATTACATATTTTTTACCATAATAATCTGACAATCGAATTTGTCCTAAACGATTATTATAAACTCCGACAGTTAAAAAATTTGGTGCCATTTGTCCAATCTGAGGAAAATCCAACATAATATTTATTTTTGAATAAAAATTTTAATTAAAAAATAATACCACACTTAAAAAAGTAGAGCAATTATATTTAGTTATAATAAAACTCTACTTTTTCTCTAAGTATAAAAGTTATCCATTTTCAAGTTTAGATTTATTCTTCTACTTCTTTTAATTCATCTAATGCAAAATTATTAGTATTAGTTCCACTATAATTAACATTCTCAAATCGAACAACAACAGGGTAACGAATCCCACTTGTGTCTACTGTTGCAACATTTCCAACTTGATTGAACCAATAAGATTCTGGTCTTAAAATGCGAACTTTTGAACCACGTTTAACCATATTAATTAATGAATTAATTTAATAAAATAATATCTTAATAATAATTTAATTAATTAAATATTAATTTAAGTAATAAAATTTTAAAAAGTTGTTTTAAGACTTTTATTTATGTTATCTTTTATATAAGAACAAATTTATATATAAAAACTAAAAAACATAATGAATCGTAATATAATCCAACGTATTCTGATTGGACTTTTTTTCTTAGCTTGTCTATTTATAGGTTTAAAAACTTTTAATATTGTTGGAATTGCAGATAATCCTACTAAATCTGAAGTTAACACAAATATCAGTAGCTCACGAATGACTTATGGTCGCTTTTTAGAATATTTAGAAATGGGATGGGTTAAACAAGTTGACTTATATGATAATAGTAGAAATGCAATTGTCCAAGCTTCTAGCCCAGAACTTGGGAATCGGCCACAAGCTATTAGGGTAGAAATTCCAGTCGGTGCATCACAACTTATTCAAAAATTAAAAGAATATAATATTGATTTTGATGCCCATCCAGTTCCTAAAAAAAGTATTCTTTTAACTTTAGCTAGTAACTTATTATTGCCTTTAATTTTTATTGGTAGTTTAATTTTCTTTTTTCAGAATTCAGACAGTTTTGGTTCAAACTCGGGATCATCGCCAATGAATTTAGGTAAATCACCTGCACGTTTTGATCAAAAACCAGATACAGGAATATCATTTGATGATATTGCAGGTATTGACGAAGCAAAAGCTGAATTTGAAGAAATTGTCTCATTCTTAAAGGAACCAGAGCGATATACTCTTGTTGGTGCAAAAATTCCAAAAGGAGTTTTGCTAGTAGGACCTCCTGGAACTGGTAAAACTTTATTAGCTAAAGCAATTGCAAATGAGGCAAATGTTCCATTTTATAGTGTTGCTGGGTCTGAATTCGTAGAGATGTTTATAGGAATTGGTGCAGCCCGAATTCGTGATTTATTTAAAAAAGCAGCAGAAAATACTCCATGTATTGTTTTCATTGATGAAATTGATGCAGTTGGTCGTGAACGAGGAGCTGGAATTGGTGGTGGTAATGATGAACGTGAACAAACACTAAACCAACTATTAACTGAAATGGATGGGTTTAAAGAAAACAAAGGTGTAATCGTCGTTGGTGCAACAAATCGGGTTGATATCTTAGACGCGGCTTTATTACGTCCTGGAAGGTTCGATAGACAAATTACAGTTGGATTACCAGATCGATTAGGGCGCATAGGTATTTTAAAGGTTCATGCTAGAAATAAACCTTTTGATGAAACTGTCTCATTAGTTCAATTAGCAAACCGAACACCTGGATTCTCAGGTGCAGATTTAGCAAATTTATTAAATGAAGCCGCTATTCTTGCAACTCGTTATAAAAAAACAACTATTACAAAAAATGAAGTAAATGAAGCGGCTGATAGAATTATTGGTGGAATTGCAGGTACAACAATGGAAGAAACAAAAAATAAAAAATTAATTGCTTATCATGAGGTTGGCCATGCAATTGTTGGTTCAGTTTTAGCAAATCATGATGATGTTGAAAAAATAACGTTAATTCCACGTGGTGGCGCAAAGGGGTTAACATGGTTTGCACCTGAAGAGGATCAAATGTTATTATCTCGTTCACAATTATTAGCACGTATTATTACAACCTTAGGTGGACGTGTAACCGAACAAGTTGTTTTTGGTAATCCAGAAGTAACAACTGGCGCAAGCAATGATTTACAACAAATTACAAATATTGCAAGACAAATGGTAACAAGATATGGAATGTCAAATATTGGACCTATTGCTTTAGAAGATGATAATAATGAACAAATGTTTTTAGGAGGAGGATCTAATGAAGCAGTTGCTGATAGAACTGATAACGAAGTATGTAAAATTATCAATCATTGTGAACAAATTGCAACTGAAATTATTTTAGATAATCGAGTAATTATTGATTTAGCGGTTGAAAAATTATTAGATGTTGAAACAATTGATGGTAGTGAGTTTCGTAGTATACTTAAGCAATATACAATTCTTCCAGCAAAATAAAATTATAAATTCCATAATCTTATAATCTCTAAGTAATTAATTTATTTTTTGCTGTGAGAATTTAGTTTAAGACTTCAAATACTAGAAAATCTAGTAACAAGGATTTTTATGATTAATTTAAAGTTAAAAATTACATTACAGTAGGATATTTCTTACTGTAAGGTAATTTATCGACCTGGCATAACATCCGGAACTGAATTATTTTCTATTTTATTTATTAATTTCAGTAATTAAATTATCTTTTTCGTCTTATATAATAATAAAAGCTATAAATAACTATTCGATTTATAATATTTTAAGCTTTCGAAAAAAAAGAATTTAATTTATGATTAAATTCTTTTAATTAAAATGACAATAACAGATTTTAATAATGATTATATTACGCTTTATTTTGATTCTGCTTTACCCGTAATAATACTGTCTGTTAATGATTTTAGAATCAATTTAATTGACCTTACAGCATCATCATTACCCGGAATTGGGACGTCAATTAAATCTGGATCACAATTTGTATCTAAAATTGAAACTATTGGAATTCCTAATTTTTTACATTCTCGTACAGCCGTCATTTCACGTTTTTGATCAATAATAATTGCAACATCAGGCAAATCAACCATTGTTTTAATGCCATCTAGCTGAGATCGCAATTTCTTTAATTCTTTTCGTCGTAATGCTGCTTCTTTTTTTGTTAATAAGTCAAATGTATCATTCGATTCTTGTTGTTCAAGATCTTTTAAAGTTTTAATCCGCTCTTTTAACGTTGACCAATTTGTTAGCATACCACCTAACCAACGATGGTTAATATAAAATGATTCACAACGTTTTGCCTCTAAAGCAATTAGTGTACTTGCTTGACGTTTTGTTCCAACAAATAAAAATTTTTTACCTTGTTTTGCCTCTGATTTTAGATAATCATTTGCTTCTTTTAATAACGTTGCCGATTGAACTAAATCTAAAATATGAATGTTATTAATTTCACTGTAAATATAAGGGAACATTTTTGGATTCCATCTATAAGCTTTATGACCAAAGTGAACGCCCGCTTCTAATAATTGTGATAAACTTATATCAGACATAAAAATTTTAAATTACTTAATTTATAGGATAATTTTATAGAATTAAATCTTAACAAACATTAAAACCCTTGTCTAGTTTTTATTATGAATTAACTAGATTTTTTAAGGATTTTTGACTATTATTTGGTATGTTTGTAAATTTTTTAAAACAATTTCGATAATTTTGTGATCCTGTTCCTGCTGGGATTAAATGTCCAATAATAATATTTTCTTTTAATCCTCTTAACCAATCGATTCGACCTTCAATTGCAGCTTTACTTAATACACGCGTCGTTTCTTGAAAACTTGCGGCTGAAATGAAGCTTGGATTATTTAACGCAGCCTTTGTAATTCCAAGTAATAATGGAACATAGTAGGCTATTTGCTTACCTTCTTTACTTATAATTCGATTAATATAATTAATATGATATAAGTCAATAACTTCTCGCCTTAATAAAGGTGTATCACCTTCATAAGTGATTAACACTTTTGTTGTCATTTGTTTAATTATGACTTCTAAATGTTTATCATTAATACCTACACCTTGAGATTGATAAACAGATTGAACTGAATTTAAAATGAAAGCTTGAACTTTTTTAAAGCTTTTATAACTACCTTCATAATTACTAATTAAACGACTATATTTAATTTGTTTTATTCTCTCACAAACAAAAGATTTTATAGTACCATAATAATTAAAATAAACTTTTAGAAGCTTATGTGGGTTAATTTTATCATTTTCTTTAATGGTTGTTCCAACTTTTCTAAGATCAAAATTCGGATCTAAACTTGTTTTTTGTGCTAATAAACCTTTTTTATTACTAGTTGAAATTCGTTTAATAATTAAGTTTTTTTTACGTGCTTCTAAAATTTCTTCAATTCTTGGTAAACCTTGAACAATATCACCTGTAATTTCCTTTTCAAGATTTAACAACCCAAGTGTTTCTCCAGTATCAATAAATTCACTATTTTTACAAAAGATGCTATTAACATCTTGTTCAAAATAATCTTCAGTTATTGAAGATAAACCAATTGATTTAGTTGTTTTCAGAAATGGATGTTCCATAAATCGAACTAAAGTTAATTGATAATTCGAAGTATTAAAGTTTTTATAATTATTTGTTAGTAATTCTGAACTTTTAATTAATAAAGTTCGGTCTATTTTTTGTAATATTGGCTTTTTTGAACTATTTAATCTTATCAAATTTTTTAATTTTGAATTAGAAAAAGTATTAACAATTGAAAATTTTGTTAAAAATTGCGGTAATAAAGAACTATAAAACTTACCATTTTTTTTTATAAATAATTTTGAAAATTCAGCTTGAATATTTACTTGAGAACTTGATGAATAATTTAGGTTATTGTATTCTCTTTTCAATGAAAGTTTAACAGCATTATAGTAGTTTAAATTAATTGAATGATTACTAGTTAAACGAGATCTAATTCTGGCAGGTGAAATTATTTTATATTGTAAATTTGATCTATTGCTTAAGTCAGTATTTTTACAATTTGGAAAAAAATATGGTTTACCTTTCTGAAGAGTTAAAAAATTATTATTTTCAATTATTATTTTACCTGTTTCGGTGACATTTGAACCATTAATAATAAAATCATTTAACTGTTTATTAGGAAATTTATCTTTTTCTAAAATTAAACAATTATTATTTGAAATTAAAAGAATTTGTTTAATATCATTAGTTTTAATTTTTACTTGTATAATTTCTAATGAATTTGAGTTAACTGCTTCTAAATATCCTAGATTAACATAAGAATCAATGAATTGATTTGTTTGAATTAAGAAACATGAGTTAAGATTTTTATAGTGTAAATAGGGTGATAAATGGTTTCTTAAAGAGAATTTTTCACTCAGTTGAAAATCAAGTAAATTTGTTATAGAATTATAAATTAACTCAATATTAATATTTTCATGTAAAAATTTTTTTGATTTAAATTTTAAAGTATTCGTAATCAAATTTAAATTTTTGGTTCCTTTTAAATTTTGATTTGGTTTATAAGAATAAATTTCTGTAGATTTTAAGTTAGAATTTAAATTTGTATTTATATGTGAAAATTCATAAAATTCAACTGTACGAATTAGTAGTTGCTCATTATTCTTTCCAAGAATATGCTCACAAAAAGATACTGTTTTAATTGTAATATTTGAGAAGATAATCTCACCTGGAAAATAAATTTTTTGAGAAGTACTTTTAAATTTTTTTCCTTCATAAACCAAACCAGATTTGATTGAAATTGTTTGAACAACATTATTTCTTTGTCGTAAAATAACTATCCCAGAAGTTTTAGAAAAAACACCTGGAATGATTTCAAAACCTTCGGCTATAAAATCACCATGTTCGACAAATACAACATTTTGCTCACAATTAACTTTATGCGTTTCTTCTTCTAACCAAAAAATAGTACGATGTAAAATAATAGGAGAATAAGATTCTTCTTTATTATTTCGAATATAATAAGAAATAGTTTGATTTAATTTATTAAAATTAAATAAATTTCGTGAATCATATTGAAGAATTCCTCCTGTAAGCGTTTGAAATGAATCTGTTATTAAGGTTCCAAACTGATCATTTCTTGCTAATTGTAGATATAATCGAGAATTCTTTCTTTCTATATTTATTAAATATTTTAAATTGTCAAAAGTTAATAAAAAGTTCTTACTAGAAACAATTTCTGATAATTTCTGAAATTTATTAACTAATAATGAATGTTTTTTATGCTTAATACTAACAATTCGTTGATAAAGACTTTTTTCATCGTTAATAAATTCAATAATTCCCGTATAGTGATTTAAAATCTTAGTTCTAAAAATAGAACTATATTTATTTAACTTACCATCTGGATAAAAATTTATAAATGAATTCTTTGGACTATTATACAATTGTCCAGATAAAATCCATATTAATTTATTATTAGTTAGTGAATTAATCTTATTTTTTAATTGTGGCATGAAAATTTCACCACAAGTATCACTTAAAATTGGTTTAATCTCTACTTTAACTTGCTTATTTAAATTAATTAATTCTCCAATAACAGTATTTTTTAAAACATACTGATTATTTTTAGGAAATAATATTGTATTTCTTAATACTTCAATTTTAATTAGCTCTTGCTTAATATCATCAGGAACTAATATTATAGAACTCGAATTTTTAGTAACGAGAACATCTTCTCCTCGATTAGTTCTTAATATTACTGTTTTTAGTGTTTTATAAAATCGTACAATTCCATTGGTTGGACTTATAATTTGTTGTCGAGCTTCTGAAGTAAAAACTCCTCCAGTATGAAACGTTCGCATTGTTAACTGAGTACCTGGTTCTCCAATAGATTGTCCTGCTAAAATTCCAATAGCCTCACCAATATCAACTAAATTTTCGTTAGATAAATCCCATCCATAACATTTTTGACAAATCGCTCTATATAAATTACAAGTTAAAGGAGAGCGTATATAAAATTTATTAATGCTTTTTTTTTTTAATTTTTCGATTATGTTAGGGGTTATTTGAGTATTTGTATTTAGACTTAAACTGTTTGTTTCCGAACTAAAAATAGGTTTATTTAAAACTCGACCTAATAATTTATCATAGATTAAACTATTTTGCTGTTCATTATTATTAAAAATAGATAGTATAAAAGAGTGAGTTGTTAAACAATCTTTCTCTCGAATCAAGATATCTTGTGCCACATCAATTAAACGGCGTGTTAAATAACCAGAATTTGCAGTTTTTAATGCAGTATCTACAATTCCTTTTCGCGCTCCATAACCCGACATTAGATAATCAGTAATAGTTAAACCTTCACGAAAATTTTTTTTAATAGGTAACTTCATGATTTCACCACTTGGATCAGCCATTAACCCTCTCATCCCAACTAATTGTCGAACTTGAGAAAGATTACCTCGAGCACCAGAAAAGGCCATTATATAAACTGAATTTAGTGGATCATAATTTTTAAAATATTGAATAACTTGTTCTTTTAAAGATTCACTCGTTAAACTCCAAGTATCAATAATTTTTTGAAATCGTTCAACTTCAGTAATTTTACCTTTTAAATATACTTTTTCAGTATTTAGAATCTCAATATTAGCTTTTTCAAGCATTAAATTTTTAACAAACGGAATTTTTAAATCTTCGATACTAATTGAAATACCAGCCTGACTCGCATATTTGAAACCAAGATATTTTAATTCGTCAGCCAAAATACAAGCTTGCATAGAGTCATAATTAGTAAAGCTCCATGCTAATATATGTCGTAATTGTTTTTTACCAATTAAATTATTTTGATATGTATAAGTTTTCATAACATTTATATTATTATTCCACTTTCTTAATTTATAAAGGGTTTAAAGTTTTTTGGATTATATAATTCAAAAGAACCCGTCCAGTAGTAGTCTGCATATATTGAGTAATTATTTCTCCATCTTTTCTTTTTCGAAGTTGTAAATTTTCATAATATTCAATAATAGTATCATCTAATAACTCAATTTTTTTAATTAGCCTTGATGAAATTTGTTCTATATGATTAGTTCGAATCCATATTGAAGTATGTAATTCAATTTGATTTTGTTGGTAGGCGAAAATTACATCTTCTAGATCTGCAAAATAATGGTTAGCTCCAAGTAAATTTTTGATATTATTTACGGTTAAATAATAGCAACCTAATACCATATCTTGACTCGGCATAATAATAGGCTCTCCATTCGCAGGAGATAAAAAATTATAAGGAGGTAACATTAACATATAACATTCAGCCTGAGCTTCTAAAGACAAAGGAATATGAACAGCCATTTGATCTCCATCAAAATCTGCATTAAAAGCTGAACAAACTAATGGATGTAATTTAATAGCTCGTCCATGAACTAAAATAGGTTCAAACGCTTGGATTCCTAATCGATGCAATGTTGGAGCTCGATTTAAAAAAATCGGGTGATTTGCTAAAACTTTTTCTAGAACTGGATCAATAACGGGTTCATTTTGTTGTATTAAATTTTTAGCAATTTTCATATTGCTTGCTAAACCTTGATTAATCAATTCACGAATAATAAAAGGTTGGAATAATTCAATAGCCATTTCATATGGTAAACCACATTGGTTCAATTTTAAAGTAGGTCCTACTACAATAACTGAACGACCAGAATAATCGACACGTTTACCTAATAAATTTTGACGGAAGCGTCCATGTTTACCTTTAATAATATCTGATAAAGATTTTAATGGTCGATTATTAGCACTTAATGCAATTTTACCACGTTTACCATTGTCAATAAGTGTATCTACAGCTTCTTGCAGTAATCTTTTTTCATTTCTAATAATTAATTGTGGAGCATCAATTTCTAATAAACGAAGTAACCGATTATTTCGAGTAATAATTCGACGGTATAACTCATTTAGATCAGAAGTTGCAAATCGCCCCCCCTCTAATTGAATCATTGGTCTTAAAGCTGGAGGAATAACTGGTAAAATTGTTAATACCATCCAAGCTGGATTTGATCCTGTACCGATTAAATTTTCTAAAATTCTGATCCGTTTAATTCCTTGTTCTCTTATTTTATAAATCCTTTGTTGTTCCCATTTTCTAAACCATTTCGATTCATTATATAAAGGATTTTCTTTATTTAAAATTTTTGTACAAACTAAAATAAAATATCGAGTCCGAAAAATTTCTGATTTTAAATCTAATTTTTCTAATTCTCGTTTAATTAATGGGGCTCCAATTAAAAAATTCGGTGTTGCCCGAAGTAAATATTTTGGTGTATTGTACCGTCGATTTTGAGGTTTCGGATAAGGTTTTAAAGGATAACCACTATATCCTAATTCTCGACTTCTACGATATTGTTGTAAATCCCAATGTAATCCATAAAATGAAATTTCATCTTCAGCAATAAAATAAGCCAAAGAAGCTAATTTAATTCTTTTAACACGTTCATCCCATAAATCTATAATTGTCGAAGTGGTTAATTTTAAACCTTTACATTTCTTACATTTTTCAGAATGTGGTGTATAGGTTGTATCAAGTTGTTTCTCACATTCTTCTACCTCTAGTAGTAAAGCCATAAAATTTGGTCGACTATTGATATACCAAATATGAGTAACCGGATAAATTAAATTAATATATCCCATACGATGTCTTCGAACTCTCGATTCTGTTAACTCTACTCCACATCTTTCACAAATTAATCCTTCATATCTAACACGTTTATATTTTCCACAAGCACACTCTAAACTTTTACTTGGGCCAAAAATTCGTTCACAAAATAATCCATCCATTTCTGGCTTAAAAGTTCGGTAATTTATTGTTTCAGATTTTTGAACTTCTCCGACAAATTGACCATTTGGTAATTTTCTATTTGCCCATTGTAAAATCCGAACTGGAGATGCTAATTTGATTTTTATATAATCAAATTCTCTTGCAAATTGTACCATTATAATTAAAATGAAATATCGTTTATATTTGAAGTCGGAGAAAACGTTTTTGATAAAGCATTATATTTTTCAATTAAGTTAACTTCAACTTCATATCGTTTATGTGAGCTAAATTTCTCAATTTTATAAGTACTCATATCTAAACCAATGGATCTTAATTCTTGTAATAAAACCTTAAAAGATTCTGGGATTCCAAATTTTGGAATTTGCTGACCTTTTACAATAGCATTTAATGTTTCGTTTCGTCCTTGCATATCGTCAGACTTTATTGTTAGAAGTTCTTTTAATGTAAAGGCTGCTCCAAATCCTTCTAAAGCCCAGACCTCCATTTCTCCAAATCTTTGTCCACCATGTTGAGCTTTTCCTCTTAATGGTTGTTGAGTAATTAATGAATAAGGTCCTGTAGCACGAGCATGCATTTTGTCGTCTACTAAATGGATTAATTTTAACATATATGCATTTCCTACTGTAACAGGGTTATCAAACTCTTTGCCTGTTCGTCCATCTATTAAAACCATTTTTCCTGGCGCATATGGGTTAAATAACCAACTCTCATTTTTATAAATCGAAGCTTGACGTAATTTTTTATTAATTAAAATTCTTGACATTTCTAATCCATACATTTCATCAAATGGTAAAATTTTAAATCGTGAGTTTAATTTATCGCCTGCTAAACCTAATAAGCATTCGTAAAGTTGGCCCACATTCATCCTTGAAGGAACTCCTAACGGATTTAAAATAATATCAAGAGGAGTACCATCAGGTAAAAAAGGCATATCTTGACGTGGTAAGATGCGTGAAATTATACCTTTATTACCATGACGACCGGCAATTTTATCACCAACTTGAATTTTACGAATTTGAGCAATAAAAACATAAATTTTTTCAAATTTATAGGTTAATTTTGTTCGACGGTTGAAAGTTACAGTTTCAATAACACGACCAGATTCTCCTTCAGGCATTCGATAAGAATTATCTTTAACACCTTTAGCTTTTGCCCCAAAAATAGCCCTTAATAATTTTGATTCTGGAAGTTGTTCAGCTGTTGTATTAGAAATGACTTTCCCAACTAATATATCACCTGATTTAACAAACGTACCAATAGTAATAATCCCATCATCATTTAAATGTTTGACTTCTGAAAGACTGAGATTTGGAATATTTTTTGTAGTTTGCTCAGACGTTTCTAAATTTTTGTCAATTTCAATTTTATATCTTTCAATATGAATTGATGTAAAAATATCTTCATAAACTAATCTTTCACTAATTAATATCGCATCTTCAAAATTATAACCTTGCCAAGGCATATATCCAACTAAAACATTTTGACCTAAAGATAATTCACTATCGGTTATTGCAGGCCCATCTGTAATGATTTGACCAGAAGTAATTTCTTCACCTTTCCAAACAATTGGCCGATGATTGATACAAGTCTGTTGGTTTGAACGTAGATATTTTTGTAATTTATAATTAAATTTTTTGCCCTTTTGATTTTTAATGACAATTTTATTTGCCGTTACAGAATTAACAATTCCAGAAGTTTGAGATGTTATTACCATTCCTGAATCAATTGCGATTTGATTTTCTAACCCAGTCCCGACAATTGGTTTTTGAGGTAAGATTAATGGCACAGATTGACGTTGCATATTTGAACCCATTAATGCTCGATTTGCATCATCATGTTCAAAAAATGGAATTAATGAAGCAGCGACTGAAACAACTTGAACAGGTGAAATTGAAATGAAATCAACTTCTGATGGTATAACACTTATAATTTCTTGTTTATACCGAACAGGAATTACATTTACTAATAAGTAGTTTTCTTGATTTGTAGGAATATCCGCAGGTGCAACATAATATAAGTCTTCAATATCTGCAGTTAAATATATGGGATTCCCTGTTTTAATAACTCTTCCATTTAGAACTCGCCAAAAAGGTGTTTCTAAAAATCCAGCTTGGTTAACTCTTGCACATGTAGTTAATGAAGCGATTAACCCAACATTTTGACCTTCAGGTGTTTCAATTGGACATATTCGTCCATAATGGCTTGGATGAATATCTCGAACAACAAAACTAATTCTATCACGATCAAACCCACCTGGTCCAAGACCACTGATCCGTCGTCTATGAGTTAAAGATGATAAAGGATTAGTTTGATCTAAATATTGAGATAATTGACTTGAACCAAAAAATTCACGAACAGTAGCATTAACAATGTTAAAACTTAGCAAATTATTAGAATCCATTTTATTAGTTTGATTTATTAGTTTTCGAACTAATCTTTGAAATCCAATACTAAATAAATTTTGTAATAACTCTCCAACAGATCGAACTCTTCGATTTTTTAAATGATCAATATCGTCTTGAACTGTTTTTGAAATTGTCAAACTTATTAGCTTATCTATAATTGCAAAAATATCTTTATAAGTAACTGTTTGTAAGCGATCACTTATATCTAAATTTAATCGTTGATTTATTTTTAATCGACCAATTCGACCTAAACGATAGTATGTAGAATCAAAAATTCTTGAAAATTCTGAGATATTCTTAAAATAATTTAATCCTAAATTAAAACGTGGTAAAGGTTGATTAAAATTTTTTGAATTTATTAATAAAGGTTTATCGAAATAGAAGAAATCGGAATATTGTAAATTTTGATAAATTTCTAAATCTGTTAATCCCATTTCTTTAAATAAATAAAGAATAGGTTTTTGATTAATTTTATCTAATTGAATAATAACTTCATCTTCTTGATTCTTAATAGGATATTTATAAGCATTAATCGTTGTATTTCTTTGAAAAGCAAATCGAACCCAAGATCCATACTCTGGTATAAGAGTGGCTGTATACAAATCTTTTTCACTATATTTTTTATGATAATTTGTTTTAATTTCATGATCTTTTCGGTAAAGAAGTAACTGAGTTTTTGTCTTTAAATATTTATGACGATCTGGTTTACAAAAGAACTTATTTTTACCAAAAATATACTTTAATTGGTCCTTTAAACTAATAGAAAAATAAATAGTTGGTCGTAAATTCGGAAATGATATTAATGAATTAATATCATTTATTTTTAAAATTAATTGATTTAACGTTTTTTTTAGGAAGGAAAAATTTTTTGATTCGAGTAACCAGTCTGGCAAGTTTTTTGTAATTAATAAGAACTGAGAATTTAATTGTACTTGGGCTGATTTTTGTAATTCAATGATTTTTCTATCATAAAAATTATACAGCTCAATATTTTTATAATCTGATAAATCTAGATCCTTTACTGCAATTAATAAATGATTATTTTTTCTAAATTTACTTAACCATTTATTCTTATTTTTATTATCTTGACCTTTAATTTGTATCCAATTTTTTATTAAAATATCATACTTAATTAGAAGTTTTAATAAAAAATTAAAATATTTCAATAAAGAAAGAAGTTTATTATGTTTAAACATTAAAATATTACTTCTAGATTTTAACCATTTTAAAAATAATCGAATAAAAGTCATTTTTAAAGAAAATTTAGAAGTTGTTGTAATAATCCGATATAACTTAAAATATTGTAAAATATAGAGAGAAGAATTTTTGGCGTTTTTTTTTAGATGTTTAATAGAATAGTAATAAATATAATTATTATTCCAATATGGAATAATTTTTTCTTTTTCTGTGACTGAAGGAATTGGGAAAAATAAGTCAAATTCAGATATAAAAGCTTCTCCAGAGGGTAGGAACGAGCGCAATTTATGAATATCTACAGATAATTTTCGTTTAAATTGCTTCCGTGTTCGTTGATTTTTATTTTTTTCAAAATAAACTCCAGGACTTCGAATGATTTGACTAACAATAACTCGTTCACATCCATTTATTACAAATGTTGCATACGTAGTCATAATTGGCAAAGTGATAATTGGAAATTGATTATGATAGCGAACACTATTGATTATTTTATTTCTTATCTCAATTGGAATAATTAGTTGTGCTCTGTAATTTCCACTATATTTTTTTGCAATTAATAAACTATAAGAGGGTTTTATTAAATTGTATTCTTCTCCAAACATAATATACTCAGTATTCTGACTAAAATCATGAATTCGAGAAAATAAAGCCAATTCTTCATTTAAACCTTGAGTAATAAACCAACAAAAACTTATTCTTTGCATTGCGAGAAAGTCTGGAAGAGCATTAATATAATTCATACTTTGTTTCATAATTTTTGTTCGCAATTCCAATAATTAATTATGTTCAAATTTTATGTTTAGTAGAGTTTAGATTTTAATTTTAAAGATGATGTTAAGAAAATTCAAAATTTTCTTAACTACAGAAATGGTACGAATAGGGTTCTAATATGAAATAATTTTGCTTAAGTTCTTTTTAAATAAGCAGCTAATTTTGATTTTTTTCTAGCCGCTGTATTTTTATGGTATACATTTTTTTTCGTACCTTTATCAATCATGCTATAAATAGAACTTAAAATTCTTTGTAATTTTTTTTTATCTTCTAGATCTTTGGAAACTTCATAAATTTTTAAATTTTGAAAAAATGTCTTGATTAAAGTTCGAACTGAACTTTTGTAATAACGATTCGTTAAACGATTACGTTTAGCAATTTCAATACGTTTCTCTGCTGATTTATTATTAGCCATATAGATCAATAAATTTTTAAATAATTTAACTAGTTATTTCAAATATTAAAGTTTATTTTAATATAGTATATTTAGCAAAAAATTAAAAGTTTTTAATTTAATAATCTTTATTAACTCTTGATAAGATAGAAATTTTTAGGCACTATATACGAGTTATAAATATTAACCTGTAACTTAAATTAATATGGCAAAAAATAAAGGTACCCGAATTTTAATTACATTAGAATGTACTGAATGTCGTTCAAATTTAAACAAACGTTCACCTGGCGTTTCAAGATATCTAACACAAAAAAATCGTCGCAATAATCCTGAACGATTAGAGTTAAAAAAATATTGTTCACATTGTAATCGTATAACAATTCATAAAGAAATTAAATAAATAAATTATGGCATTAAAAAAACAAAAAGTATCACCCATTAATATCAAGCAAAAAATTGACTATAAAGATATTGATTTACTAAGTTTATTTGTAACTGAACAAGGTAAAATTCTTTCGCGCCGTGCGACTGGTGTAACAGTTCAACAACAAAGAAAATTAGCAAAAGCAATTAAAAGAGCAAGAATTTTATCATTATTTCCATTTGTAGCATCAAATTCTATTTAAAAAATTTTAGAGTTGTTATTTTTAATATATAATAACTCTAAATCTTTAATTGTAATTGACATTAATTTATCAGGAGAATTTTATGGGAAATTTTATCGATAAAACATTTACCGTAATTGCTGATATTCTTTTAAAAGTCTTACCAGCGAGTAAACAAGAAAAACAAGCATTTTCTTATTATCGAGCAGGTATGGCTGCTCAATCAAGAGGTCGGTATGCCGAAGCATTACAGAACTATTATGAGGCTTTACAAGTAGAAGAAGATCCTTATGATCGAAGCTATACATTGTATAATATTGGTTTAATTTATGGAAATACTGGTAAATATACTCAAGCGTTAGAATTTTACCATCAAGCTTTGTCATTAAATTCGAACCTTCCACAAGCTTTAAATAATATTGCCGTCATTTACCATTCTCAAGCTCTTCGGGCACAAAACTTAGAAGAAGATGAATATCTTGACTTATCAAAAGAATTATTTGATAAAGCAGCAGAATATTGGGTCCAAGCACTTAAATTAGCACCTGATAATTATCCAGGAGCTCGGAATTGGTTAAAGGTAACGGGAAGACTAAGTGAAAATAATTAAAACCTATTTTAATTGAATTTTTGACTGTTATTATATTCAAGAATTCAATTAATTTTGTTGTACAATGATAACTAATTATTAAATTTGTTAGTAATTTTATGGCTAAATAAGATCATGAAAGTATATTTATTCTTAAATATTTTAAATATGTTAAATCAAAATGGTAAAAACTAATTTAAATATAGGTTACGTTACACAAATTATTGGTCCTGTACTAGATATTCAATTCTCGGAAGGAAACTTACCAGCTATTTATAGTGCAATTAAAATTATAGCAGCAGATGGAAACCCTACCATTGTTGAAGTGCAACAATTATTAGGTGATAACAAAGTACGTGCTGTATCAATGCGCTCTACAGATGGTTTAAAACGAGGTGTTGAGGCTGTAGATTTAGGAAATCCGATCAGTGTACCAGTAGGAACTCCAACATTAGGTCGAATTTTTAACGTAATTGGTGAACCTGTAGATGAACAAGGTGATGTTTCATTTGATGAAACTTTACCAATTCACCGTGATGCTCCAGCATTTACTGAATTAGAAACAAAGCCATCGATTTTTGAGACTGGTATTAAAGTAGTAGATTTATTAGCTCCATATCGTCGTGGTGGTAAAATTGGTTTATTTGGTGGAGCTGGTGTAGGTAAAACGGTATTAATTATGGAATTAATTAATAATATTGCAAAAGCTCATGGTGGAGTATCTGTTTTTGGTGGTGTAGGTGAACGTACACGTGAAGGAAACGATTTATATGAAGAAATGAAAGAATCTGGTGTAATTAATCAAAGTAATTTCCCAGAGTCTAAAGTAGCTTTAGTATATGGTCAAATGAATGAACCTCCAGGAGCACGTATGCGTGTTGGTTTAACAGCTTTAACAATGGCGGAATATTTCCGTGACGTTAATAAACAGGATGTACTATTATTTATTGATAATATTTTCCGTTTTACACAAGCAGGTTCAGAAGTATCTGCTTTATTAGGACGTATGCCATCAGCAGTAGGTTACCAACCAACTTTAGCTACAGAAATGGGTGCGTTACAAGAGCGAATTACATCAACAACACAAGGTTCAATTACTTCGATTCAAGCGGTATATGTACCAGCTGATGATTTAACAGATCCAGCACCAGCAACAACTTTTGCTCACTTAGATGCAACAACAGTATTATCACGTAATTTGGCTGCTAAAGGTATTTACCCCGCTGTAGATCCATTAGATTCAACTTCAACAATGCTACAACCTGGTATTGTAACAGAAGAACATTATGAAATTGCTGAAACTGTAAAAGAAACGTTACAACGTTATAAAGAATTACAAGATATTATTGCAATTTTAGGTATTGATGAACTATCAGAAGAAGATCGTTTAACAGTTGCTCGTGCACGTAAAGTAGAGCGTTACTTATCACAACCATTCTTCGTAGCAGAAATTTTCACAGGTTCACCTGGTGAATATGTTAGTTTAGAAGATACTATTAAAGGTTTTTCAATGGTATTAAATGGTGAATTAGATGATTTACCTGAACAAGCATTTTATCTTGTAGGTAATATTGATCAAGTAATCGCAAAAGCAGAAACTCTAAAATAAGGAGTATATTATATGGTTATGAACATTCGCGTTCTTACCCCAGATAGAGTTATTTGCTCAACAACAGCTGATGAAGTAATTCTACCAGGTTTAACAGGCCAAGTTGGGGTATTAGATGGTCATGCAGCATTAATTACGGCTTTAGACACAGGTTTATTGCGTATAAAGTTAAATAATAAATGGACCCCAATCATTTTATGCGGGGGTTTAGCTGAAATTGATCGAAATCGAGTAACAGTTTTAGTAAATGATGTCGAGGAATTGACAAATGTTGAACTAACTGAAGCTACGAAAGAATTAGAAAAAGCAACGCTATCTATTGAAAATGCTGAATCAAGTAAAGATAAACTTGATGCCTCAGTAGAATTAAAAAAAGCAACAGCACGTCTTGAAGCGATAAATTATTTATCATAAAGCCTATTAAATTAGTTTTTTAATAGAATGTTTCAGGTATTCATTTCAAAAACTCTAGTTTTCAAGATTGTAAAACTAGAGTTTTTAATAATCGACAAAATATAACGTAATATAAAAATATGATAACTAATTCTAATTTTAATTTCATAACTGAGACAACAAAAACATTAGAATTACCGTTTTCCGAGCATATTGAAGAGTTACGGCAAAGAATTTTTCTTTTATTTTGGATAATTATAGTATTAACTTTTGTTGCATTTATTGAAGTTAAAGATCTTGTTAAAATTTTAGAACTTCCTATTCAAAATGTAAAATTCTTTCAAATATCTCCTGGTGAATATTTTATTTCAACAATAAAAATATCATTTTATACTGGCTTATTATTCTCAAGTCCATTTGTTATAGGTCAATTAATTTTATTTTTATTACCAGGATTAACAAAAAAAGAAACAAAAATTATATTGCCTTTATTAGTAAGTTCATTAATTCTATTTGGAATAGGATTAGCTTTTTCTTACTATACTTTAATACCAGCTGCTTTAAATTTTTTCTTAAATTATAGTGAAGAAGTAATTGAACCACTTTGGTCATTTGACCAATATTTTGAATTTATTCTTGTTCTTTTTTACAGTACTGGATTAGCGTTCCAAATTCCAATTCTACAAATTTTAGTCGGTTTATTAAATATTCTGTCTCCTAAGCAGATGCTAAACTCATGGCGATACGTAGTATTAATATCAACAATTCTTGGGGCAATTTTAACGCCATCTACTGACCCACTAACACAGTTATTATTATCATTAGCAATATTATTGTTATATTTTTCAGGGTTAAGTATCTTGTTTTTAATAAAGAATTAAACTATATATAATAGAATATCCATACTTAAAAAATATTTAAAACATGGCAACTAACAAGTTTTTTAAAAGTCTTTTATTTGCTTTAACTATTGCTATAAATTTATTTGGTTTTGGCATTCAAGATTCATCAGCATACCCGGTTTTTGCACAGCAGAACTACTCAAACCCTCGTGCAGCAAATGGTAAGTTAGCTTGCGCAAATTGTCATTTAAATCAAAAAGCAATTGAAATTGAAGCTCCACAAGCTGTTTTACCAAATTCAGTTTTTGAAGTAGAAATTAAAGTACCTTATGATACAAGTAAGCAACAAATCGGAGCAAATGGAAAAAGTGCTGATTTAAATGTCGGTGGAATTTTAATTTTACCAAAAGGTTTTAAATTAGCTCCGAAAAGTAAAATTCCAGATGCAGTTAAAGTAAAAAATAAAGGAGTATTCATTGCACCTTATAGTACAGAATTTGATAATATCTTAGTCGTTGGACCAATTGCTGGAAAAACTCATCAAGAATTAATTTTTCCTGTAATTTCACCTGATCCAGAAAAAAATTCAGATATTAAATATTTAACTTACCCATTTTACGCCGGTGGTAATCGGGGACGTGGACAAGTTTATCCAACAGGAGATAAAAGTAATGTAAATGTTTTTGGTGCGACTCAAACAGGTCAAATAACAGAAATTACAACTTCTAATAATGGCGAGTCAAATATTACGATTGTAAATACAGCAGGTGTAAAAAAATCACAAATAATTCCTGCCGGTTTAACTTTAACTGTTAAACAAGGAGAAATTGTAAAAACTGACCAACCTCTAAATGTAGATCCAAATGCCGGTGGCTTTGGCCAAGAAGAATCAGAGATTGTTTTACAAAATCCAATCCGAATTGTTGGATACCTTGCATTTTGTTTCTGTGTTTTATTAACACAAGTTTTCTTAGTATTAAAGAAAAAACAATTTGAAAAAGTTCAAGCTGCAGAACTAAATTTCTAATTCTTAACTGAAATAAAAGAAGAATTCTTCTTTTATTTCAGTTAAAAATTAGTATAATTCATCTTCTTGATGTACTAAGATTGTACAGTCTGATTTTGGATATGCAATACAAGTTAAAACAAATCCAGCTTCAACTTGATCATCATCTAAAAAAGTTTGCTCTGATTGATCAATATTTCCTTCTGTTACTTTACCAGCACAAGTAGAACAAGCACCTGCACGACATGAGTATGGTAACTCAATACCTTGTTCTTCTGCTGCATCTAAAACAAATACGTCATCATTACAATCAATTGTTGAATTAATATCATGTTCTTCGCTTAATAATGTCACTTTATAAGTAACCATATAACTCCTTATTATAAATAATTCGAAAGTATTATCTAATGATATTACTTTACTACTTTATATTATACTACGTAAATTTAATACAAACAAATTTTTTTTTAACCTGATCTTCTTTTGATTTACTTTATATAAATACTTGTTTTAAACGACTTGCTTTTCCTTTCAAGTTTCTTAAATAATAAAGCTTTGAACGTCTAACTTTTGATGATCGTAACACTTGAATTGAATCAATTTTTGGAGAATGAACCAAAAAAACTCTTTCAATTCCAATTCCTTGAAAAACTTTACGAACAGTAATTGTTGTGTTTACTGAACTATTTTTTTTAGCAATAATCGTTCCTTCATAAAACTGAACTCTTTCTTTATTACCTTCAATAATTTTCACCCCAATTTTAACATTATCGCCAATTCTTAAAGGAATTAAATCTGTCTTGAGGAAACTCTTTTCTAAATTAGTAATTATTTTATGAGTATTTAATTTAACCATAAATTTCAAATATTAAGTAAAACTACTTTATATTGGTAATATTACAATTATATAGTCAAAAAAACAATATATAATATTAAACTTAATTTATTTTCATTTTAAATTTTTTAATTGTGCAATCAAAGCATATCTCAAATTGCCTTTCGTACCTTCAGATAAAATCAAATTTAAAATTATCAATTAGTATTGAGCAAAGATAAAAAATTTTTTAGTGATACAATTTGCTGCCATCGATCAACAAAATGGTTTAGAATAGTTAAAAATTAATTCTCAAATTGTGTATAATTAATTATTAACTATTCTGAATAGTCTTGGGTCTGTAAAAAAATCTTCTTTATACAATTTATTAATTGCGTTTCATATATCTCGAACTTATCTTATAAATCTAGATCAGGTTGAAATATTAAACAGTTACTACATTATTTTGCTATAAATTCAGATACTCTTTTTGAAACAGAATTAGATTTAAATTTTGTAACTTCTCAAAATATAACCTATTGAAATGCAAAAATTTTTGATTGCTTTTTACAGATAATACTGAGTTAAAAATAGATTATTTACTTCCTAAATTGAACTAAATTTTTAGGTTTTCTTTTCTATTTGATAAACTAAATTTAACTCGGCTAATTAAAGTTGTGATAATTTAATTTTAAATAATCATAACTTAAAATTTTTATTTAAGTGATGCTTTTCCACCTGCTTCTTCAATTTGTTTTTTAGCCTCTTCTGCAGCATCTTTTGGAATAGCTTCTTGAACTTGTTTTGGTGCAGATTCGACTAATGTTTTAGCTTCTTTTAAACCTAATCCTGTTAAACCACGAATAACTTTTAAAATTGCAATTTTCTTGTCAGCTGGAACTTCATCTAATACTACATCAAATTCTGTTTTTTCTTCCACTTCTTCAGCTGGAGCAGCAGCTGCCATTACTACAGAACCTCCTGCACTAGCAGAAGCATCCACACCAAATGTTTCTTCAATTTTACTAACTAGTTCTGACGCTTCTAATAATGTTAAAGTTTTTAAATCTTCTACGATTTGATCAATTTTTTCTGACATAATTTATATTTTAATGTTTATAATAAGAGTTTAAAATTTATTCAAAAATGCTTAAATCTAATTTAATTGAAGAACCCATAGTAGTGCAAATGAATAAACTTTTGAAATATTTACCCTTAACTCCAGATGGACGATTTTGTTCAATTGATTTATATAAAGCTTCCAAATTTTCGACTAATTGAAGATTAGTAAAATTAGATTTACCAAAATTGACGTGGACAATACCAGTTTTGTCAGCTTTATATTCAAATTTTCCTTTCTTAAATTCTATAAGAGTTGCTTCTAAGGTTGTAGTAACTGTTCCTGATTTTGGTGATGGCATTAACCCTTTTGGCCCTAATATTCTACCAAGTTTAGCTAATTTTGGCATTATATTTGGAGTTGTTATTAATAAATCAAACTCAATATTTCCTTGATTAATTTGTTCAATTAGGTCGTTATTACCAACAATGTCAGCACCAGCAGATGTTGCTTCAGCAAAATTATCTTCATCAGTTAAAACAGCAATCTTTATTTGCTTTCCTATTCCATTAGGAAGACTAACAGTAGTTCGTAATTGCTGATCAGCATATTTTGGATCAATATTTAAATTTGCATGCAACTCGACACTTTCTACAAATTTTGTGTTTGCAGTTTCTTTTAAAGCAATAATAGCTTCTTCTAAATTTGAATAAATCGTATTTTCAGTTTTTTCTCGATTTCCTTTATGACGACGGGATATTTTTCTCATAACCTTTATTTTTTCTCAATTAAAAATATATTTAATTTCAATTTAATCTAAAATAGAAATACCCATATTGCGAGCTGTCCCTTCTACGATTCTCATAGCACTACTAATTTTAGTAGTATTTAAATCAGGTAATTTTACTGTTGCAATTTCTTCTAATTGATTTTTTGTAATAGATCCAACACTTACTCGGTTTGGGGTTGGTGAACCTTTTTTAATTTTTGCTGCATTAGCTAATAATACAGAAGCAGGAGGTGTCTTTAAAACAAATGTGTAACTTCTATCTTCATAAACGGAAATTTCGACAGGAATAATTAACCCTGTTTTATCAGATGTACGAGCATTATATTCTTTACAGAATCCTGCAATGTTAACACCATGTTGACCTAAAGCAGGTCCGACTGGAGGTGCTGGTGTTGCTTTAGCAGCAGGTAAAGCAAGTTTTATTAACGCAGTAATTTTTTTAGCCATGAAAACTTATATTTATAATTGAATAAAAATGTTTAAAAAATTTTAATTTGATAAATTTGTAGAGTCTAATTCTTTCAATTTTTTCTATAGATAAATTAGTTACAAAATTTTTATTATTTCAAATTCTATTAAAAAAAAAATAAAAACCTCTTAAAAAAGAGAAACGCGCCCTGAAGGACTTGAACCCTCGGCATCTAATTTTGGAGACTAGCGTTCTACCAACTGAACTAAGGACGCTCATATATAATAAAAGAGTATACTTTTAATAAATTAAAAATACAATACTTTAATAATAAAAAATGCAAAAATCTATAAAGATTCATAAATTACTTTTAATTGAAAAATATTTGCCTCATAATTTTCTTGCAGAAAAAATGCTTTTAAATTGTTTATTAATCAATTCAGAATCAGTTGAAATGATAATTTTGACTCTTCCTGTGGAAGCTTTTTATTTTCAAAATCATCAAGAAATTTATAAATCGATCATCATTATGTATAAAAAGAAATTACCCATTGATATTACTACTTTAGTTACATTTTTACAAGATAACGGATTATTAAAAAAAATTGGTGGTATAAATGTTTTGATTGAGCTTATAAATCAAATTCCAAATATTATTTATGTCGAAGAATATATTGCTCTGTTAAAAGATAAATTTCTTAGACGTTCTTTAATTAGATTAGGCTATGAATTAATAAATTCAAGCTATATGACAAATATTTCAATTGAAAGTGTAGTAAATGATTTTGAAACTAGATTATTTAACTTAACAATCGATTTAAAGCCAAAGCAGTTATCTAATAGTACTGAATTATTAAATAATATACTTTTGGAACTAAAGGAAAAATCCATAAGAACAATATTGCCGGGAATAGCATCAGGCTTTGATGATTTAGATTTAATAACTCAAGGATTTCAAAGAGCAGATTTAATTATTTTAGCAGGTCGCCCTTCTACTGGGAAAACAGCTTTAAGTTTAAACATGGGATTAAATATAATTAAGAGTTTAAAATTACCTGTTATATTCTTTAGTTTAGAAATGTCTAAAGAACAAATTATGTATAGGTTGCTAAGTATAGAAACAAAAATTAGTCAAGCTAAATTAAGAAGTGGAAAATTATCAGAAAATGATTGGACAAAACTTAATAAAATACTAAATATTATTTCTAAATTACCCATATTTATTGATGACACACCGAATCTATCTATCCAGGATATTCGATCAAAAATCAGAACTATAAGTTTTAATGAGTCGAAAATTGGTCTTATTATTATAGATTATTTGCAATTAATGCAAAGTTCAATGTTAAAAAGTGAAAATCGTGTTCAAGAATTATCTCAAATAACTAGAGCTTTAAAAAATATTGCTCGTGAATTTGATGTTCCAGTTCTTACTTTATCTCAATTAAGTAGAAGTGTAGAAAATAGAATGGATAAAAAACCAATCTTGGCAGATCTGCGGGAAAGTGGCTCTATTGAACAAGATGCTGATTTAGTTTTAATGTTATATCAAAAAACTAACTTAAATGTACAATATTTAAATGGTCTAGATAATTTTTTAATTGAATTAATTATCGCTAAACAAAGGAATGGTCCAATTGGAAATTTAACTTTAAAATTTAATGCAAAAGAAATTAAATTTTCCAACTTTAATTAACGCTCTTTTAAAATAGAAAGATAATGCCCAGAACCAGATTCGAACTGGTGACACGAGGATCTTCAATCCACTGCTCTACCAACTGAGCTATCCGGGCTTTATGAAGTCTAATATTAATATAACATAAAAAGTATAAAATGGCAACAAAAATTTATCTTAAATTAAAAGTTGATTTTTAATAAAAGATTAAGTAATATAAATATGGATATAGAGTTAATATAATTTTCAAATTTATTTAACATGTCAGAATTGTAAAATAGCAGCATAAAATAAACATTTGAGATTAGTATTAAAACTATATCTAATTTAGCTAGAAAATTTTTTACTTGAACTTTTTATATAAATAGATAGCAACTCAATTTTAAATTATCTAAATAATAATTATATTTTTTTTACAAAAGCTGATACAATAAGTATTGTAGTTAATCTTACTATTTTTAACTTTATTATTTAAAATAACAGGAAATTAAAAATGATACCTTCATTAGGAAATTCAGTTACTAGTTCATTTACAGTTGCTTATATTATATCACCTTCGTTAGGGAACTTTTTCTCTAGTTTAGTTGCAGGTGCTGTTGTTCTACTGGTTATTGGTGGTGCTTTGGCATTTATCAGTCAAAATGATAAAGTCACAAGATCATAATTTTAAGTTATTTAGTTAACAGGGATTGTTCATTATTAAATTAAATTAAATTTTTTTTATTCTTAAAAAATAATTAATTATAGAATTTTAGTTTCTAGTTAATCTGAATATAATGGTAAAAATCAGTTAAATTAAACTTAGATATTTTATGATAAATTTTAGTTTTGGACCTAATATTTTTTTAGGTATTCTAGTAAGTTTTGGCGTATTAATTCTATATTTTCTTCGAAATGTAAAGCCTGAAGTTGCACGAGATGAAGATATTTTCTTTGCCACTATTGGTTTACTTTATAGTTGTATTTTAATGGTTCATGGGTGGCGATTAGATCCAATTTTATTATTTAGTCAAGTACTTGTTATTACGACAGTTTTAGTTACAGGTTGGGAAAATATTCGATTGCGAGGGTTAATTGCAAACCTGGTAAAAGTAAAAAAAACTCGAAAAAAATAATTTTTTAATTAGTTAATTAATGTCTTGGTTTCAAGTTTGTAAACAATGTTTTTCAATTATGTTTAAAAAGTATTCACAACTTTTTTCTTTAGTGTTCTTTAGTATTTTTAGTGTGTCAGTTATGACAGCATCAGCAATTGATTTAGATGAAGCAACAAGAACAGTTGTAAAAGATGGATCTGGAAGCACAGTTGTCTTATCGCCTGAACAAGTTAAACGTGGAAAACGATTATTTAATGCAACTTGTGGTGCTTGTCATGTCGGTGGTATTAGTAAAACAAACCCAAATGTTGGTTTAGATCCTGAAGCTTTAAGTTTAGCAACTCCACGCCGAGATAGTGTAGATTCTTTAGTTGATTTTATGAAAAACCCAACTTCATATGATGGTTTAGAGTCAATTGCAGAAGTACACCCTAGTATTAAAAGTGCTGATATTTATCCTCGTATGCGTGCAATTACTGATGAAGATTTAACTGCAATGGCGGGTCATATTTTATTACAACCAAAAATTTTAACAGAGAAATGGGGTGGTGGTAAAATCTATTACTAATTTTAATTTGATAATTATATTTCTCAAGAAGTAAACCATACTTTTTGAGAAATATAACTATTATAATATATATATATAAAATTAGTAAAGATTAATGGATTTTTTAGACTAAAAGCATGTAGCTCAGTGGATAGAGCATCAGATTCCGATTCTGAAAGTCAAGGGTTCGACTCCCTTCATGCTTATAGTTAATTTTTAAATAATATATGGGGTTGTTTTGGTTTCGACATTTAACATTGAATAAAGTATGATCAGGTCGAAGTTTGTATTCTTCGTAAAAATCTACACTCTTAAATTAATAAAAGCTAATAATATCATTTCGTTTAGATTTAATTCAATTAATAGTACTAAACCTTACTTACTATTTAATACTTAAATAAATTTCTATTAGAATTTATTCACTACTTTATTGACATTTTTAAGTCCAATAGTTTAGACTAACTCTATAATTTTGTTCTTTTGAACTATGCCTGTGAATGAGTACATTAAACAATTTTAAATGGACGTGGGTTCAAGTCCCACCAGCTCCATTCTTGCATTCGTGGCCGAGTGGTTGAAGGCGCCGGGCTCATAACCCGTTTTCCTCTGGAACACACTGGTTCGAACCCAGTCGAATGCATTTTTAAGTATAAGTCTCAGAAAAGTAAAACTTTTAATTAATTTTTTCAACTTGCGAGTTAAAAAATTCTCATTTTAAATCATAGATTCCAACTCAATGAGATTCTAGTAATCTTTAAAAGTGATTAATTTTCAAAAATAAGAGTTAGTATAATTCGAATTCCATTTACCACTAACGTAGAAAAAGTACTTCTTAATCTTACCAAAAAATATAACTACTATTTTTAGGTATTCATAGCAATATAGAATAAATTTCAAGTATGATTGAATTGATTGATAGTTTGAGAATTATTGTTAATTTCATTTTTAACAGTCTAATATTGCTCCTAAATCAGAACAAATTTTTCTGTATTTATTTTTCTTCTGCTGGTTTAATCCATAGATATAGAACTTTACTCTTTTATATTTAATCTTAATTTATATAAATTATCGAACCTTTTAATGTAATGGCCTGTGAAAGACTTTTTATTTGAAAGGTAAAGTCTTATTCTCAGATTACTCGAACTGGTTATCTAAATTAGAAAAATCTTTGATTCTAACCCATTTTTATGATTTACATATTTTTATTTTACATACTGAACCTTTATAAAATTAGAATTACCACTTTAGGCTCATTTAAAAATGAAGAATAAGATTGAATTAGTCCCATTAAATCTAACATTGTGCAACTAAATACTAGAAATTAATGCTGAATACGAAACAACTTATTTTACATTATTAAAGGGCATTTCTGGGTTTAAGTTATTTCTATATGAATGTGAATAATTTTGCTTAATAGTTATGAAATGAGACTCAAATAAACTATTTTTAATTCATAATCTATTTTTCAAATTTGTTAATATTTTTATAAGTTACATTATGATTGGAGAGTACTATATTTAAATTAATTACAGAATGTAAAATTATTTATTTAGAAAGAACTATTCATTATGAAGATTTATTTAATCAATTTACGCATTAATTTAATATTTTATTTTCTAAAATATACTTTGGAAAATATCATTGACATATTTAAGCCAAATATATTAGACTACTATTTATATATAAGAAAATAAACTGTTTAATAAATATATATTAACATTCAATTTACCCGCGGAGTAGAGCAGCCTGGTAGCTCGTTGGGCTCATAACCCGAAGGTCAATGGTTCAAATCCATTCTCCGCTAGAAATTTTGATAACAATAATAATGAAAAAAATTTTTTTTTTATTAAAATTATATAGTGAACGTTAAACATTTATAAAGTTTTACAAATGACATTAAATTTACAAACACCGTTTCCTACTTTTGGTGGAAGCACTGGCGGCTGGTTACGTGCAGCTGAAGTTGAAGAAAAATATGCAATTACTTGGACTAGTTCTAAAGAACAAATCTTCGAAATGCCAACTGGTGGTGCTGCAATTATGCGTAATGGCGAAAACTTATTATATTTAGCTCGTAAAGAACAGTGCTTAGCATTAGGTACACAGTTGCGAACATTTAAAATTAGTAATTATAAAATTTATCGAATTTTCCCAAGTGGAGAAGTTCAATATTTACATCCAAAAGATGGAGTTTTCCCAGAAAAAGTAAATGCAAGTCGTACAGCTGCAAATACCCGCGGCTTTTCTATTGGAAAAAACCCAAATCCAGCTTCGATTAAATTTAGTGGAACAACAACATACGATAGTTAATTAATAATTTAAGATTAGTTTTGTAGCTAATCTTTTGGCGAGATGGCAGAGTTGGTCGATTGCGTCTGATTTGAAATCAGATGAATCTTTACGGATTCCGTGGGTTCGAATCCCACTCTCGCCTTTTTTTAGCACTCTGCTTAACCGTGTTAAAATATTGTAAAAATAATTTTATGAGTAAAATTTACGATTGGTTTGAGGAACGATTAGAAGTTCAAGCAATTGCTGATGATATTTCTAGTAAATATGTACCACCTCATGTAAACATTTTCTATTGTTTTGGTGGGCTTGTTTTAACATGTTTCTTAATTCAAGTTGCAACTGGATTTGCGATGACATTTTACTATCGTCCAAGTGTTGTTGATGCATTTGCTTCTGTTGAATATATTATGACAAGTGTCAATTTTGGATGGTTAATTCGTTCACTTCATAGATGGTCAGCAAGTATGATGGTACTTATGCTGGTATTACATGTTTTCAGAGTTTATTTAACTGGTGGATTTAAAAAACCACGTGAGTTAACATGGGTTACAGGTGTAACTTTAGCTGTTGTAACAGTTTCATTTGGTGTGACAGGTTATTCATTGCCATGGGATCAGGTAGGATTTTGGGCGTGTAAAATTGTAACAGGTGTTCCAGCAGCAGTTCCAATTGTAGGAGAACCAATTGTTTTATTATTACGAGGTGGAGAAAGTGTTGGACAAAGCACATTAACTCGTTTTTATAGTGCCCATACTTTTGTATTACCATTAGCAGCAGCTGTTTTAATGTTAACTCATTTCTTAATGATTCGTAAACAAGGTATTTCAGGTCCATTATAACTTTAATTGTGTTAGAATTCAAAGAATAAAATAAAAATTATTAATCAATTTTATTATGTCAGTAATTAAAAAACCAGATTTAACAGATCCAAAATTAAGAGCTAAATTAGCAAAAGGAATGGGTCATAATTATTATGGAGAACCAGCATGGCCTAACGATATTTTATATATTTTCCCATTAACTATGTTAGGGATACTAGCATGTTGTGTAGGATTATCAGTGTTAGCACCGACTCAATTAGGTGAACCAGCAGATCCATTTAATACTCCATTAGAAATTTTACCTGAATGGTATTTCTTCCCGACATTTAATTTATTACGTGTATTACCGAATAAGCTACTAGGGGTATTGGCAATGGCTGCAGTACCACTAGGGTTAATTACAGTACCATTTATTGAAAATGTTAATAAATTCCAAAACCCATTCCGTCGACCTATCGCAAGTTTAGCATTCATTGTTGGATTTATTGTGGCTGTTTGGTTAGGAATTGGCGCATGTTTACCTATTGATAAAGCTGTCTCATTAGGTTTTTGGTAAAATGAGAAATTTATTACTACTAATTTAAATTAGTAGTAATAAATTTCTCATTTTACCAAAAACCTAATGAGACAATTACATTTACATCTAATCTAATAGTTACGATGTAAAATTAAGTTGTAATGCGATTCCTAAATAAATAACTATTCCAAAACCAGTTAAGAAATTTAAAAATCTTTCCGCGGAACCTGGTGAACCAAGTAAATCACTTTTCATTGCGAAACTTGATAAACCAACACTTTCTCGAGGCATACGTAAAAGAATAATTAGAATTAATAAGATACTTATAAAAAATCCGATTGATTTTAACATGTGAATGATTTTTTTTCTAAATCTTAATATTTGAAATCCTATTTACTTATAGAATTACTTTAAATTAATCTTCTATTTCAAAAATTTCATTAAATACTTTCCCTACTTTATCACCTGAGTCAATAGATTCTAATGGATCTTTTCTTAATCTATGACGTAAACATAGAGTAATAATTTTTGAAATATCTTCTACTGTTACTTTATCTCGCCCATAATAAGCCGCATGAGCTTTAGCAGCTCGATTTGTTACAATATCGCCTCGTAAGCCATCTACATCTAAACGACTACAAACTTCGGAAATTTTAACTCGTAAATCATACTCCATTTCTACATTTGATAATATACTTTGAGCTGAAATAATACGATCACGTAATTCTTGCTGTTGGTCTTTGTAATTCTCAATCCAAATCATGGGTGTTTGATCAAAAGATGTTCTTTCTTCAACAACTTTAACACGTAGAATAGGGTCTTTTACAGTTCGAATTTCCGCATGCATTCCAAATCGATCTAGTAACTGTGGTCTTAGTTCTCCTTCTTCAGGATTTCCCGACCCAACTAAAACGAAACGAGCTGGATGTCGAATTGAAATACCTTCTCGTTCAACAGTATTCCAACCTGAAGCTGCAGAATCTAATAAAATATCCACTAAATGATCATCTAATAAATTTACTTCATCAACATACAAAAGCCCTCGATTCGCTTTGGCTAATAAACCAGGTTCAAAAGCTTTTACACCTTCTGTTAAAGCTTTTTCAATATCAATTGTTCCACATACCCGATCCTCAGTAGCACCAAGGGGTAAATCAACCATTGGAATTTTAATTAACTCTGTCTCAATAGATTCTTCATTTTGAATTGCTAACTTAACTTCATTCCCCATTAAATCCAAATCTGATTTATGAGAATTAAATGGATCATCTTTAACTACTTCAATTTCTGGAAGTAAATCTGCAATTGCACGAATCGTCGTTGATTTACCAGTTCCTCGATCACCCATAATCATAACTCCACCAATTTTTGGGTCAATTACATTTAATTGTAGAGCTAACTTCATTTCTTCTTGACCAACAATAGCTGTAAATGGGAAAACTGGACTAGTAAACTTTTTTAAATTTTCTGTTGCCATTATATATTTCAATTACTAATATAGAAAGTTATTTATTTAATGAAAATAAATTAAAATTATTTCATTATAATTTTTTATTCATAAAGTGTTGAACCTAAACGAATAGCTAAAATACCAGCTAATAAAGCGATAGCTAATGCTGTATAAACTTGTGAATCATAAATCATTAGAAACTCCTAAATTTTCAAATTAAAATTATTTCCATTTTAAAAATGTGAGTATGTTAAATTGTAAAAAAAGCGTTTAAATAGTTTTTAACGTTATACATATAATTGTAAATTAAATTAACAAAAATCAATGAATTTAATTCTAATAAATTTATATTTACCAACTTGATTTAGTAATTCCTGGTACAACACACTGGTGAGCCATTTCTCTAAGAACATTTCGAGATACTCCAAAATCACGGAAAAAACCACGTGGTCGACCCGTTTTCCAACATCTGTTTCGAATTCTAGTTTTAGCACTATTTCTTGGTAATTTTTGTAATTTTGAATGAAGTTCTAATTTTATTGTAAAATTTTCTTCACTTTGATAATTTTTTAATAATTCAGAACGTTTTAATGCATACTTATTATGCAATCTAATTCGTTTCTTTTCACGTTCAATCATACCTTTTTTTGCCATAAAACTTATAAGATAATAAAAAGAATAATATTTATTTATATGGAATATCATATCTTATTTTTAAATTTTACACAAGTAAAGCTATTTACAAAACAGTTATTGATGATATGAAAGAAATAAATAATATTTCTAGTAGCATAAATTAAATTGATTAATTTTTTCTATCTTTGCTTATAATAATATATTAGCTAACTTTTATTTAGTTTAGTTGTAAGAAAGTCAAAAACCATTATTTATATTGAGGGATGTATTACTATGGCATTACCATGGTATCGTGTTCACACAGTTGTTTTAAATGATCCTGGAAGATTAATTGCAGTGCATATCATGCACACTGGTTTAGTTGCTGGTTGGGCTGGATCGATGGCTTTATATGAATTAGCTATTTTTGATCCATCGGATCCAGTTTTAAACCCAATGTGGCGTCAAGGTATGTTTGTTATGCCTTTTATGACTCGTTTAGGTATTACAGATTCTTGGGGTGGCTGGAGTATCACTGGAGAGAGTGTTTCAAATCCAGGTCTTTGGAGTTTTGAAGGTGTAGCATTATCACATATTGTTTTATCAGGTTTATGTTTCTTAGCTGCAATTTGGCATTGGGTTTACTGGGATTTAGAATTATTCCGTGATCCACGAACAGGAGAACCTGCTTTAGATTTACCAAAAATTTTTGGTATTCATCTATTATTATCAGGTGTTTTATGTTTTGGTTTTGGAGCATTCCATGTTACTGGATTATTTGGTCCTGGTATTTGGGTTTCAGATGCATTTGGAATTACTGGTAAAGTACAACCAGTAGCACCTGCTTGGGGCGCAGATGGTTTTAACCCATTTAACCCGGGTGGTATTGCATCACATCACATTGCTGCAGGTATTCTTGGTATTTTTGCAGGAATTTTCCATTTAACTGTTCGTCCACCACAACGTTTATATCGTGCATTACGAATGGGTAATATTGAAACAGTTTTATCAAGTAGTATTTCAGCTGTTTTCTTTGCAGCATTTGTAACTTCAGGTACTATGTGGTATGGTGCAGCAGCAACTCCAATTGAATTATTTGGTCCAACACGTTATCAATGGGATAGCGGATATTTCCAACAAGAAATTGAACGTCAAGTTGAAGCATCTGTAACTGAAGGATTATCAGAAAGTCAAGCTTGGTCAAGAATTCCAGATAAATTAGCATTTTATGACTATATTGGAAATAATCCTGCAAAAGGTGGTTTATTCCGTGCTGGTGCAATGGTTAAAGGGGATGGAATTGCAGAAGCTTGGTTAGGTCATCCAATTTTCCGTGACAAAGAAGGTCGTGAATTGACAGTACGTCGTATGCCAGCTTTCTTCGAAACATTCCCAGTAATTCTAGTAGACAAAGATGGTATTATTCGTGCAGATATTCCATTCCGTCGAGCAGAATCTAAATATAGTATTGAACAAGTTGGTGTAAGTGTAGATTTTTATGGTGGTAAGTTAAATGGTCAAACATTTAAAGATGCACCAACTGTTAAAAAGTTTGCTCGTAAAGCACAACTAGGCGAAGTTTTTGAATTTGATAGAACAAGTTTAGAGTCAGATGGTGTATTCAGAAGTAGTCCACGTGGTTGGTATACTTATGGTCATGCTAATTTTGCTTTATTATTCTTCTTTGGACATTTATGGCATGGTGGCCGAACAATTTTCCGTGATGTATTTACGGGTATTGGTGCAGAAGTAACAGAGCAAGTAGAATTTGGTGTATTCCAAAAACTTGGTGACAAATCAACGAAAAAACAAGGTGCTGTATAAAATTACAGACGGTTTTTTAAGTTCTTTATAATTTAATATAGGATTAAACAATAGGCAATGGAAGCATTAGTTTATACATTTTTACTGATCGGTACTTTAATTGTAATTTTCTTTGCAGTCTTCTTCAGAGAAACGCCTCGTATTCTTAAAAAATAAAATCAAATAATTGATTTTATTTTTTAATCTTCATGTTCTTCAAATGGATCTCGCAAATTCTTTGACGCTGGTCCAAAAGCCGTATATACAGAATATGTAGTAATTCCTAAGAGTAAACTTGATACAAAAATCACGAGAATAGTTGCTGTTTCCATGTTATATATTTATTAAAACTAATACTTTATTATTATATAGCATCTACTAGAAAAATTAATTTATTAAAAGTATAAAATATTTTTATGGCATTACGAACAAGATTAGGTGAAATTTTACGCCCATTAAATGCTGAATATGGTAAAGTTGCACCAGGTTGGGGAACAACTCCAATTATGGCTGTAACTATGGCAGCATTTTTAGTGTTTTTATTGATTATTTTACAAATTTACAATTCATCATTAATTCTTGATGATGTTGATGTGGATTGGACAAATGGTATTGTATAATATAATTACAATGTTAATAGAAGCATAATTTAAAAAATTATGCTTCTATTATAAAAATTACATAAATTAAAAATTATAACATTATGGATATAATAAGTCTAGGATGGGCAGGTTTAATGACAATGTTTACGTTTTCATTAGCATTAACCGTGTGGGCTCGAAACGGTTTCTAATTATTTAAATAAAATCTTTTGTAATATTTGGAATTAAAAAATTATGGAGTTAATCAAAGCAGTATTCCCGTATGCCAGTGCAGAAATTATCACCCCCGCAATTATTTGTTTTTGTATGACTTTATTTGGTCTTTCTTTAGGATTTGGCTTACTAAAGGTTCAGGGTGAATAAAAACTATTTAATAATAATATGAAAAATATTATTATTAAATAGTTTTCTTATATTTTTTCGTTATATTTCTTAGCGGGACTGACGAGACTCGAACTCGCAACTTCCGCCGTGACAGGGCGGTGCTCTAACCAATTGAACTACAGTCCCATAATTACAACTTTATGATAACTAATTTTTTTAATTTGTCAACTTTTAATTTTTTAATAAAGGAGAAACAGGGATTCGAACCCTGGGTATAATAAATTATACGATAGATTAGCAATCTATTGCTTTCGACCACTCAGCCATTTCTCCTAAACTAAATAAACTTAAGAATTCAAGTAGATGGCTCTGGTGGGATTTGAACCTACGACCTTGGGCTTATGAATCCCCTGCTCTAACCACTGAGCTACAGAGCCTCATACTACTTTCATATTTGAAATTCTATCACAAATTAAGTAAAATGTATTAAGAATTTAGTCTTAATACATTTTACTTAATTTGTGATAGATGTGAAAAATCATATATAATACTAATAATAATTAATATTAGTAGCCATTCATCAATTTATGAATAATTTCTGGAATAATATATCGCGTTATCCCCGTTTTTTTATTAGTAGTGTCATTGGTTTAATTTTAATAATTCTTGCACCTTTTAAAAATTTATTTAAAATTAAAAAATTTCGTATTTTTTTAATTTTTATATTTTTACTCTTTATTAGTTTTCTATTTGTTATTTTACGAAAGATGGTTGGCTTATAATCTTTGTCAGAATCAATATAATAAGAATTGAAAAAAAATAATATAAGACTATTATAACTTTTAATTAATAAAATGGGCCGAGTTGGATTCGAACCAACGTAGCATTACACAACGGATTTACAATCCGCTCCCTTTAACCACTCGGGCACCGACCCTTAATTACTAAGATTCTAACATATAAAGTATAAAAAGACAATATTTGAAATTATTTAAAATTTTGTATTTATAATTAGAATATTGACTTTTATTGAAATATTTTGTATATTTATTTGTATGTTATAAGATACTGGGTAATTAACTCAGCGGTAGAGTGTCTGCCTTACAAGCAGAAGGTCACAGGTTCAAATCCTGTATTACCCATATTAATTTTCTAGGGCCTATCGTCTAACGGATTAGGACAGAAACCTTCTAAGTTTCCAATGTAGGTTCGATTCCTACTGGGCCTACGTTTTCAAATTACTTATTAGGTTTTAAAACTCTGAAAGAGTTAAAATTTATGAGAACTCAAATACCCAGATATATACTTAAGAATGGTAAACTTGATAAAACTAGAACCATATTTTTAGACAAGAATATGAAAATAATTAAAAAAAGTCTAAAAAAATACTAAACTACAGATAAAAATTAAATTTATTGAAAAAATAAGAGGTGCAAGCAATTATAATATAAGTATCCTTGTTAAGAATGAGGTGGGTTCTACTTAGATAATTACTGTTAGTGTAAAAATAACCATTTTCAAATTCAATCGCAATATAAATACTACCATTATATTAATCTCTAAATTTATTAATAAAGTTTATTTTTTTAATTAAGATTATTTCCAAATCTTTTCTTAAATAGTTTATACTTAACTATGATCATTTAACGAGTCTAAATTATATTATAGGCACCTTTTTGATCGGGATTTACAATAATTAGAATCCTGTTAAATTTATTTTCTTTTAGCTTTCTAAAATCTATTAAAAATTTTTGATTTTATAGTGTTATTTTTTAGTTTCTCAATCTTTCCATAGTTTTTGAAGTTTATCTCTATTAATTTTATTAATTATTTATAGCTATTATCAATTTAACCTGATAATTAAGTTGAGATATTATGATTATCTGAATTAACTTTTAATAACAGATTCCATTGTAATGATTTCTTAATATTGAACCTATTACCTGAAATCGAACTTTTACAAGAACCGTTATAAATTTGACATCAAGAATAAGGAACACCTGTATTATAACAACTAAGAGTTTAGTCTAGTTTCAAAAAGTTTTACGTCACATAATTTTAGGATAGTCAAACGTCTAATATTTTTGTAAGCTGGTGAAGGGACTTGAACCCCCAACCTACGGATTACAAATCCGTTGCTCTACCATTGAGCTACACCAGCAAAAAAGGAAAATACACCATATTTAAATGATCAACAACTATAGCTATTCTAACACATTTCTGAGAGAGAGTCAACAAAATTTCTAAAATTAATTAAAGTAAAAATTCATGATATTAATTTACCATCTTACAACTTTTTAAGTTGTAAGATGGTAGAATAATTTAAGATTCAAATTGATTCCCACGACGGTATTGTAAAAAAGCTGCTACAAACAATCCAGCAGCACTTACAGTAATTAGTCCTAATACAATTCCAGATAATAAAGGTTCTACCATTCTCTTGCTATTTTATTAAAATATAAATTTAATCATGTAATTCAACATAATTATAAATAATTATACAATGGTTAAATGAGAAATTGGGAGGATAAATTTTAAATTTATCTAAACCCAATAGCTGCTTGCCATACAAAAGCTAACAATAAGAAGAAAACAGGGATAACAGGCAATACATCCACAATTGGACTAAAGATAATATATGCTTCTGGTAAACGAGATAATAATAAAGTTTCCATAATTATGAAAAATAATATATAAATTTTCTAAAATTAAAAATATTAGATTTAATAATATTAATTCTACTATAAAACTATCTAAATTTTTGATTTATATTAATGTTTAATTTTAACATCTTTCGTATACAATTATAATTATCGATTTATTAAATTGATAATTATTAATCAGAAAACTTTAAGTAAGATAAAAATATGACAGCTGCATTTTTACCTGCAATTTTAGTCCCTATTGTTGGTTTGGTTTTTCCAGCACTTAGTATGGCATTATTCTTTATGTATATTTCGATTGATGATATTAGTTAGTTAAATTTAATTTCTTTAAGTTAAATCCATTTTTGATTTAACTTAAAGAAATAAAAATATTTAATCGTTTATATAAGTTTATTAAAATTTTTAGCTATTATATAATATTTTTAACGTATAATAAGAGATATACGCTGATAAGACTTAAGTAAAACTTATCCAAAATTGTTTACTTAACAAATCATTTAAATTAAAGGATTATTTAGAATATGACCATTGCTATTGGGCAAAACCAAGAACGTGGCTTATTTGATCTTGTTGACGATTGGTTAAAAAGAGATCGATTTGTTTTCGTTGGTTGGTCAGGTTTATTATTATTCCCAACTGCTTACTTAGCAGCAGGTGGTTGGATGACTGGTACTACATTTGTTACATCATGGTATACTCATGGTTTAGCTAGTTCATATCTTGAAGGATGTAACTTCTTAACTGCTGCAGTATCTTCTCCAGCAAATAGTATGGGTCACTCATTATTACTTTTATGGGGTCCTGAAGCACAAGGTGATTTTACACGTTGGTGTCAAATTGGCGGTCTTTGGACATTCATTGCATTACATGGATCATTTGGTTTAATTGGATTCTGTTTACGTCAATTTGAAATTGCACGTTTAGTTGGTATTCGTCCATATAATGCTATTGCTTTCTCAGGTCCAATTTCTGTATTTGTTTCAGTATTTTTACTATATCCATTAGGTCAAGCTAGTTGGTTCTTTGCTCCTAGTTTTGGTGTTGCAGCAATTTTCCGTTTCTTATTATTTTTACAAGGTTTCCACAACTGGACATTAAACCCATTCCATATGATGGGTGTTGCTGGTATTTTAGGTGGTGCTTTACTTTGTGCAATTCATGGTGCAACAGTAGAAAATACATTATTTGAAGATGGTGATGCAGCTAACACATTCCGAGCATTTACACCGACACAATCAGAAGAAACATATTCTATGGTTACTGCTAACCGTTTCTGGTCACAAATTTTTGGTGTAGCCTTCTCTAACAAACGTTGGTTACATTTCTTTATGTTATTTGTACCAGTAACAGGTTTATGGACTAGTGCAATTGGTATCGTTGGTTTAGCATTAAATTTACGTGCATATGATTTCGTATCACAAGAATTACGTGCAGCTGAAGATCCAGAATTTGAAACATTCTATACAAAAAATATTTTATTAAACGAAGGTATTCGTGCTTGGATGGCAGCGCAAGATCAACCGCATGAAAACTTTGTATTCCCTGAGGAGGTATTACCACGTGGAAACGCCCTTTAATAGTAGTATTGCAGGTCGCGACATTGAATCAACAGGTTTCGCTTGGTGGAGTGGAAACGCACGTTTAATCAATGTTTCAGGAAAGTTATTAGGTGCTCACGTAGCACATGCTGGTTTAATGGTATTTTGGGCTGGTGCAATGATTTTATTTGAAGTATCACACTTTGTTCCAGAAAAACCATTATATGAGCAAGGTTTTATCTGTATGCAGCATTTAGCTACATTAGGTTATGGAATTGGACCAGGTGGTGAAATTACTACAACTGTACCATATTTTGCTGTAGGTGTAATTCATTTAATTTCAGCTGCTGTATTAGGGTTTGGTGGTATTTATCATTCATTATTAGGCCCAGATACATTAGAAGAATCATTCCCATTCTTTGGTTATGATTGGCGTGATAAGAACAAAATGACAACAATCTTAGGTATTCACTTATGTCTTTTAGGTGTAGGTTCTTTATTATTAGTTGGTAAAGCAATGTATCTAGGTGGTGTTTATGATACATGGGCACCAGGTGGTGGAGATGTTCGTTTTATTACGACTCCTACATTAAATCCAATTGTCATTTTTGGATATGTATTCCGTTCACCTTTTGGTGGAGATGGTTGGGTTGTTTCTGTAAACAATATGGAAGATATCATTGGTGGACATATCTGGATTGGAATTTTATGTCTTGTTGGTGGTTTCTGGCATATCTTTACTAAACCATTTGCTTGGGCTCGTCGTGCTTTTGTTTGGTCTGGTGAAGCTTACTTATCATATAGTTTAGCTGCTATCTCAATTATGGGCTTCACAGCTTCTTTATATTCTTGGTATAATAATACAGCTTACCCAAGTGAATTATATGGCCCAACAGGACCAGAAGCTTCACAATCTCAAACATTTACTTTCTTAGTTCGTGACCAACGATTAGGTGCTAATGTTTCATCAGCACAAGGTCCAACTGGTTTAGGAAAATATTTAATGCGCTCACCAAGTGGAGAAATTATTTTCGGTGGTGAAACGATGCGTTTCTGGGATTTACGTGCTCCATGGGTTGAACCATTACGTGGTCCTAATGGGTTAGATATCAATAAAATCAAAAATGATATTCAACCTTGGCAAGAACGTCGTGCTGCTGAATATATGACACATGCACCATTAGGTTCACTTAACTCAGTAGGTGGTGTAGCAACAGAGATTAACTCAGTTAACTATGTATCTCCTCGTTCATGGTTATGTTGTTCACACTTCTTCTTAGGGTTCTTCTTCCTAGTAGGTCACTGGTGGCACTCAGGTCGTGCTCGAGCAGCAGCTGCTGGTTTCGAGAAAGGTATCAATCGTGCTAATGAACCTGTATTATCAATGCGTCCTATTGATTAATAATACTCATTATTATTTATTTACCTAACTTTTATAGTTAGGTAAATAAATAGCATTTTTTTTCAATCAATAGGTTTAATTAAACAAGCAAATTTTTCATCTTTAATTTTTAATGAAAACTTATTCATATAATATAATTCAGTTTTACGACGGATCAAGTTTGACTATCGAATATTAATACGTTCTGTTAGTAATTCTGTATACTACTATGTAGATAATCAAGTACATTTACCTATAAAATAAAGTACTGTTGTACAAAACTTTAAAATAAAATTGCTTTAATTAATCTACAATACTACAATTACAGTCGTAGTAATTATTAAGAATCGACGGTTGCGCTCCCCCACAAATAAAATATCCTGTAAAATGCGATATACTTATTACTTAAATTGGGCTTGTTATTACGAGCGGCGGTAATCCTTGGGCGGTCGCAATGGCAATTGGTTCGACTCGTCAAATTATGGATTAATTTTAAAACCAAAGTTTTTTTTGCTTTTAACTATTTTATTTTTCATCTTCAGCAATCAAACCTATTGATTTTTGACTCAATTTTAGCTGGCAGGTATCTTAAGCTGCAAAAAACAACTTCACGGGCCTTAAAATAAACGTTAAGAGTTTATTTGGAGCTGGGATATCCGGTCTTGACGTTCATGGTCAGATAATTTCTTAATATAAGCAGAAGTAGTATCTAAGTTTCGATGACCAATGGTTTGTTTAGCAAATTCAATATCTTTGGAATCTTTCCATAACTGAGTAATATAACCAATTCGAAAACTATGACTAGTAATATTGGGTTTGTCAGGAAGTTGTTCGGAAACCTGACGCATGATCTTATTGACATCTTTGGTAATGACGATACGTCCTAATTTTATAAATATTTATCACTAGATAACCTGTAATATCAAGATTTTATAATCATACTAAAAAGAATTTTTCCTTGTTTTTATTCCACATTTTAATGGGGTGTCTAACCCATTAAATATAACAAATTAAAATGCCAATTCATAAAAATTTATGGCATAAGCTTGACCGATAATTAAATTATTAAGTTTTCTTATTTTAATAAATTGAGGTTTCCTTTCTTTTTATTATTTTTAAATTTCACTTGACAATGATCTTGAATAATCTTATTTGCCAGACCTTGTTGAAATAAATCTTCAATCAATTGTTTAATTTGTGCTTTTTTCTGATTATTATTATTTTTATATTGATTCAATATTTTGTTTGCGTAATTTCGTTAAGCTTTAGGAATTATAGGTTTGAATAAAGTGAAGTTTAATTTCCAATTCAAAACCTTTTTGATAAGTGAGAAAATAATCTGGTAAAAAAAATTTATAATCAAAAAATTAGAGCTCTTTTAAAATAACTACTTCCACTATCCAAATCCCATATTCTTCGAACTCCTTCCTAACTTTTATAACGGGAAATAGTACGGAACTTTGAAAACTTTGATTAGTAATAATCTTAATAAATGGTTTCATTGTTTGTAATTTATCAAAGAACTTACTTAGATGCTCTCGTTGGCATTGGTTTTTATTTTTACATTGGACAACCATTTGATATAAATTATCTAAATGTTAAAAGCTTGAGTTTTATTAAAAAATCTAGTATGTTTAGTTAATATAATGGCAAAATATTAAATGCTTAATTAATTAATAAAATTAATTTATGTTATATTTTTTTAGACTTTTATTTCTTTTAATTAATATTGATCAAGAAACAGTCTTAACTTGGTTTCGCGTGGAAGAGTCTCAAACTCGTGAAATATTGCAAACATTAGAAAATGAGCATAATTTTAATGGCTCGAATATAGAGCCATCAACAAGTATATCCTTTGATACCTTTCGTTTAATTTTTAAAGGATTATGGGATAGAATTCAGGATGGATTAACTTTAGCTGATATTGAAAATGTTCTTTTCTTTATTTTGTTTATTCGATTTATTATTCTTATACTAAGATACAATTTAAAAACTTCTTTCTATATTACATGTATTGGCCTTTTTGCTGGATATTTATGGTATAAGCATTTAATCGATTTAATCTCAATGTATCGTAGTGTTTTATTAAAACTCCCATTTTTAAATAAATTAGGAATGGATGCAATTCAATTACGTTCAATGAATCGTCAAATGGTTTTAACCGATATAAAATCAAATGGAAATACTCATTGGTATAACCCAGGTCAAGTTATTTATTCAGCATTTTCAAAAGGAATGATAAATATTGATTCTAATACAGGTCTTAGATATTACATTGATCCAATTTCAATGTTTGTTTCAAAAATTCAAAACCCTACTGATTCTAATATTGTTTCAATTTATTACAAAATTTATACTAGCATAATTCCCAAAATTTATGATATTTGTAGCAAATTTTGGTCACAACTTTCTGGCGTAGCAGCATATGCTATTATTACACGAATTGGGAAAAGATATTGTCCCTATCTAATAAGATGGCACTGGACATTCTTACTAATTATTGGAATGATTGAACAAATTTTTATTTATTTCATCTATCGTGTTTATTATTTTCAAACATTTGTGGTTATATCTCAAACAAAATTATATGATAGTTATATAGATTCAAATTTAATTTTACAGGTTAATATTTTAAATGGTCTTATAGCTGGTATAGTATTAACTCATATTTGTTTCATCTTATTTGGATTATTTCATGCTATATGGGGCCAATACTTTTATATTCCTTTTTTTGTTGAAAATACAGAACTTCATATTGGGCCACGGCCAAAAAATAGTATTTATAGTGGTGGGAATACGGCTTGGCAGGATTTAGAAGAAAAAGAAAAAGATTTGAATCGTATCTTACCGAAATTTTGGTATGGTTGGTTTGGAAGTGGGACTCAAAATAAATGGAATTTACAAAACAAATGGGTTAGTTTTATAATTAAATCGTTTAAAAAATATTTCCGAAAATAATTCTATCTATTTTATATAAACCTTGATTAGAATAAGAACTTCTAATCAAGATTTATTTAAAAAACATATAAATTATCTGATAAAAATCGTTTTTTTAACGATTATAATGATGAACCTAATCCTGAGTATGAGCCATAGATAAATAAAGCTAGCATCGTAATTACTGCTAAACCACCTACTAAACCTACTAGCCATAATGGAATTCTACCAGTATTTGCCATAAAAAACTCCTGCTATATTAATATTAATTGAAAAAATAACTTGAGAATAGTACTGCTAAAACAAAAATTAATAGAAGTCCCCAATAAAGAGAAGTTCGATTTAATTCTACCGCTTGTTTATTCGGATTTGGACCTGTCATAAAAATTACCTCTTATCTATTTAATATATATTAATTTATCGTTGGATAAATTGCATTGCTGTAATTCCACCTAAAAAAAATACAGTTGGAACTGCTAATCCATGAATTGCTAACCAACGGAACGTAAAAATAGGATAAGCTACAGGTTGATTAATATTTTTTGCCATTTTTTTACCTCAATTATAAGCCTTTAGTTAAATCTTCTAATTCTTGTTTTGCACTAAATCGATCATTTACTAATGGAATTTGTTGTCGATCTTGTGTAAAATACTCATTTGGACGTGGAGTTCCAAATACATCATATGCTAAGCCTGTACTAACGAATAACCATCCTGATACAAAAAGTGATGGAATTGTAATACTATGAATAATCCAATAACGTACACTAGTAATAATATCTGAGAACGGACGTTCACCTGTAGATCCACCAGACATAATTATATATTCTCCTATAAAAAAAAGATTGTTGCTCATTCAAAGAATTAACTGGAAGCGGGCAGGGGGAATCGAACCCCCATCACCAGGTTGGAAGCCTACAATTTTACCACTAAACTATGCCCGCATGAAACTATTATATAACAATGTGGACATAAAAATCAATAAAATTTTATAAGTTTTCTAATTTTAAATCTAAAAACTTTGCTAAATCAGCTGCTTCTTCTTCCAAATCTGAAATTGAAATTGGTTCTTGAACAGGTGTTAAGGGAATATTTCGCTCATCTTTTAAGCATAAATAAATACTTCGTGTTGGATTTAGACCTTCTGTTATTTTTATACCAATAGATCGAATATTTGAAAATGGGTATGTTAATAAAACTTCCCGATTTTTTCCTGGAAATCCTTTCCTGATAATTTTTACAAGATTTTCAATTTTGTTATATTCGTTATAACCACTACCAATATCTAAAAAAAGGGTTAAAGTTAGATAAAAACTAATAGCTAAACTTAAAGTTCCATAAAATATCATTACTACACCTTGCGGTATAAAAATTAATTCTATAGAATTTGTAAAAGGCAATAAGTTTATTTGAATATAACTTGAAAGTCCAGCTAGCAAAAAGCCTAAACCACCAACAAATAAAACTAATGACCAAAAATAATTACTGAAACGTCGTGATCCAACAATTTTGTCCTGACGAATTTCATTTTGCATTTTTTCGAAAATTTAATTTTATTAGATTAATTTAATTGATTTGAATCCGATAAATAAACCTGATGTTAATGCAAAGCAGAATGCAATAAGTAAAAAGTAATCTATAGCAATTGTCATAAAATCTTTATTATTTTGTTCAAATTAAGTTTGTAAAAATTTTTCTATATATTAGTATATATTATATAGTAATCTATAGAAAAATTTTGGTTGGTAAAAATTTTCGCAAAAATTTAGCAACTGAATATTTATTTAATTAAAACATTTTCAAATTAACTTTATGGCTAATTTTATTAAACCGTATAATGATGACCCATTTGTAGGTCATTTAGCAACACCAATAACATCATCAGCAGTAACAAGAGCAATCTTACAAAATTTACCAGCATATCGATTTGGTTTAACACCTTTATTACGTGGTTTAGAAATTGGTTTAGCACATGGATATTTTTTAATCGGACCATTTGCTCTTTTAGGACCATTACGTAATTCAGAAGTTGCATTATTAGCAGGTTTCATGTCAACAATTGGATTAATTGTAATTTTGACAATTGGTCTAACAATCTATGGTGTAGCAGCTTTTGGTCAGGAAAAATCTTCAGAAAATACTAATGATTTACAGACCAAAACAGCCTGGGATCAATTCAAAGGTGGATTTTTTGTTGGAGCATGTGGTGGAGCAGGATTTGCATTCATTTGTTTATCAAGTATTCCAACTTTCTCAGCTTAAAGAATTTTTTAGAAAAATAACATATTAAATCAGTTAAAATTTAACTGGTTTAATATGCTAAACTATAAATATTTATTTGTATAATATATATTAGTTTATATTTAATTATTAAATTAACAACTTATGAATACAGCACCTATAAATTTGCAAGAGGAATATGCAAAAACTGAAATTGCAAAAATTTTAAATTTATTAAACGAAGAATTAGTTGGTTTAGTACCAGTAAAATCGCGCATAAGAGAAATTGCAGCTTTACTTTTAATCGATAAATTAAGAAGAAATTTAGGAATTACTGCTGCAAATCCAGGGTTACATATGTCATTTACTGGGAGTCCAGGTACTGGAAAAACAACAGTTGGCTTAAAAATGGCAGATATTCTATATCAATTAGGGTATATTAAAAAAGGTCATCTTTTAACCGTTACTAGAGATGATTTAGTAGGTCAATATATTGGTCATACAGCACCAAAAACAAAAGAAGTATTAAAAAAAGCAATGGGTGGTGTTTTGTTTATTGATGAAGCATATTATTTGTATAAACCAGATAATGAAAGAGATTATGGTGCAGAAGCAATTGAAATTTTACTACAAGTTATGGAAAATCAACGTGATGACTTAGTAGTTATATTAGCTGGTTATAAAGAACCAATGGATCGATTTTATGAATCAAATCCAGGTTTATCTTCACGAATTGCAAATCATATTGATTTTCCTGACTATTCAACAGAAGAATTATTACAAATTGCAAAATTAATGTTAGAAGATCAACAATATCAATTAACTTCAGATGCTGAAATTGCACTAACTAGTTATATTCAAAAACGGAAAGAAAAACCATTATTTGCTAATGCGAGAAGTATAAAAAATGCTTTAGACAGAGCACGGATGCGTCAAGCAAACCGAATTTTTGATAGTCGCGGACAAGTTTTAACAAAGAAAGAATTAGTTAATCTTGAAGCTGCAGATATTTTACAAAGTACTGTTTTTAATAATTAAAAATTCTTTAGAAAATAGCAATTTATGAGTTTACTTATTATTGGTGGAACGGGTACCCTAGGTCGTCAAATTGTCTTACAAGCTTTGACAAAAGGTTACCAAGTTCGTTGTATGGTTCGGAATTTTCGAAAAGCAAGCTTTCTAAAAGAATGGGGTGTTGAATTAGTATATGGTGATTTACTGCGGCCTGAAACAATTCCTCCATGTTTAAAAGGAATTACAGCTGTTATTGATGCCTCAACAAGCCGTATTAATGAGTCACAGTCATTAAAAAAAGTTGATTGGATTGGAAAGTTACGTTTAATTGAAGCTGCAGAAGCTGCTTCAATTAAACGTTTTATTTTCTTTTCAACACAAAATGCTGGTCAATTTGAAAATGTCCCTTTAATAAAATTAAAATATGGAATTGAAATCAAATTAAAAAGATCAACTGTTCCTTATACAGTTTTTCGATTAACTGGTTTTTATCAAGGATTAATTGAACAATATGCTATTCCAATATTAGAAAATTTACCTATTTGGGTAACAAATGAAAGTACAAATATTTCATATATGGATACTCAAGACATTGCAAAATTTTGTCTAAGATCATTACAAATTCCTCAAACTACAAATCAAGTCTTTTTCTTAGGGGGATTAAAAGGTTGGGTCTCGTCAGAAATTATTAGTCTTTGTGAGCAATTAGCTGGTCAAGAAGCAAACGTTCAACAGATTCCATTAGTATCTTTAAAGTTTATTAGTAAATTCTTTGGATTTTTTGAATGGGGCCAAAATGTAAGTGATAGATTAACATTCGCTGAAATTTTAAATAGTCAAGATAGTTTATCGGAATCAACTTTTGATTTATATAAAACTTTTAAAATGGCTCCAACTGAAATTATTCAATTAGATGATTACTTTTTAGAATATTTTATTAGATTGTTAAAACGTTTACGAGATATAAATTTTGAAGATGTTCAAAAACAAAAAAATTTAATTATTTAATAACAACTATCCATGCTATGAATTATATTCAAAGTATAGTTAAAATTTTAGAGTCTCCAAAATCCACGAAACTTAATATTACAAAGTTTCGTGCTCAATTACCGAAAAATAAACATGGTAGTCAAATTGTTATATTAATCTTACGTGGTAATTTAGCTAAAACTATCCTTAAATATTATGAAAAAAATGATTATATTATGATTGAAGGGTATGTATCCGTTAAGATACAAACTTCTTTAAATTTAGTAAACAAATCTTTTAAAAAAGTTGAAATCACAGTATTAAAAGTTTATCCGTTTCTTTTAACCTCGAATTCTTTCCTTCAAAAAAGTTAATATTTTTATATAGAAATTTTATCTAATTAAATAAGTCAGAATTCTTTTATTTTAGTATAATTAATATTATTGAAAATAATTTTTAAAAAAAAGTAAATGCTAACTTTAAAAATTTTGGTTTACACAACAATTATCTTTTTTGTTTCTTTATTTATTTTTGGGCTTCTTTCAAGTGATCCATCAAGAAATCCAAATCGTAAAGATTTTGAATAAATTATAACTATTCTATTATTTCAAATCCTATTCTTTTAAAAAATAGGGTTTGAAATAATAAAGATAAATTTTCGATAGTTTATCATTTGTAGTTTTACAAATAAATAATTTTTTTATTTAAAAATTATATTACTATATATAGTAGTAACTTTAATTTCTTGAAATTTTTTACCAAATTAATATTTACAATTTATATTAACAAATGAAACGTTTTAAATTAACAACTTTATTTTTTGCAATTTTATTAGCTTTCATTCCAAATGTAGCATTAGCTGAAATTGGAGGATTAACTAAATGTAGTGATTCCCCAGCTTTTAATAAACGATTAACAGCAAGTGTGAAAAAACTACAACAAAGAAAAGCTTTATATGAAGCAGAAACACCACAAGCTTTAGCTTTGCAACAACAAATTGATCAAACAAAAGCACGATTTGATAAATATGGTCGTTCAGATTTATTATGTGGAACTGATGGTTTGCCACACTTAATCGCAGATGGTCGCTGGAGTCATGCTGCAGAATTTATTTTACCAGGCTTTGGGTTTATCTACATTTCTGGCTGGATAGGATGGGTTGGCAGAAAGTATTTACGTGCCGTTAGTACAACTGCAAATCCAACTGAAAGTGAAATTATCATTAATGTACCATTAGCATTAAAAATTATGTCAACTGGATACATTTGGCCAATCTCAGCATGGCAAGAGTTAATAAGTGGTGATTTAATAGCTCCTAAAGATGAAGTAACAGTTTCACCTCGTTAAATTTTTATATTAATTATTTATTTACGATTTAAATTAAATTTTTATGAAAGATCTTCAAAAATATTTGTCGACTGCTCCTGTATTACTTACAATTTGGCTATCATTTACTGCTGGCTTCATTATTGAAATTAACCGTTTTTTTCCTGATATGTTAGGTTTATATTTCTAATTTTAAAAAATTTAATAGAATATTTTATAGATATTCTATTAAGTTTAAAAAAAATATTAGTTTTCTCTAACCTGAAATAATCTTTGCCATCATGAAAATATAGATTTTTTTCCTAAATTAATTAATTATGAGTTAAATTCTTATATTGTGTACCCTGTTAGAATAGTCTAAATTATAAAATTAAACTGAAATATATTAGAATTGATAAAAACTTTTCCGAAAAATAATATTAATTAAAACTAAATAAAAAAACATATAATAATATTTGAAAACTTATAATTAAAAGAAAGTTAGTATAGCACGAGTGTATACTTAATTCTTTATTATTTTATGAGAGTTTCATAAATTTTCATCTCCAATAAGGAGAAAATTAATGGCAATAAGCTCAACCGATCGTCGATCAAAAAATGTACAAGTTTTTGTAGAAAAAGACGCAGTTGAAACTAGTTTTGCAAAATGGGCTCAACCAGGTCATTTTTCTAGAACTTTAGCTAAAGGTCCAAAAACAACAACTTGGATTTGGAATTTACATGCCGATGCGCATGATTTTGATAGCCAGACTAGTTCTTTAGAAGAAGTTTCTCGCAAAATTTTCAGTGCGCACTTTGGACAATTAGCAGTTATCTTTTTATGGATAAGTGGAATGCATTTCCATGGAGCATATTTCTCTAATTATTCAGCATGGTTAAGTGATCCAGTAAATATTAAACAAAGTTCACAAGTTGTTTGGCCAATTGTAGGTCAAGAAATTTTGAACGGAGATGTTGGTGGTAATTTCTCAGGTGTGCAAACAACTTCTGGTTGGTTCCAAATGTGGAGAGCTGAAGGAATTACTAGTGAAGTAGAACTATATTGGATTGCTATAGGTGGTTTAGCTATGTCAGCAATTATGTTATTTGCTGGCTGGTTCCATTATCATAAAGCAGCTCCGAAATTAGAATGGTTCCAAAATGCAGAATCTATGATGAATCATCATTTAGCTGGGTTATTAGGGTTAGGCTCTTTAGCTTGGGCTGGTCATCAGATCCATATTGCATTACCAATTAACAAACTATTAGACGCGGGCGTATCACCACAAGAAATACCTTTACCTCATGAATTTATTACTAATCGTGAGTTAATGAGTCAATTATACCCGAGTTTTGGCAAAGGATTAGCACCGTTCTTTGCGGGTCATTGGGGTGAATATTCAGATTTCTTAACATTTAAAGGTGGGTTAAATCCTGTTACAGGTGGTTTATGGTTAAGCGATATCGCTCATCATCATTTAGCGATTTCTGTTTTATTTATCATTGCTGGTCACATGTATCGTACAAATTGGGGTATTGGCCATAGTATGAAAGAAATTTTAGAAGCTCATAAAGGGCCGTTCACAGGTGAAGGTCATAAAGGATTATATGAAATTCTAACAACATCATGGCATGCACAGTTAGCTATTAACTTAGCTATGATGGGTTCTTTAAGTATTATTGTTGCACATCATATGTATGCAATGCCACCTTATCCTTATATTGCGACGGATTATGCCACTCAACTTTCATTATTTACACACCACGTTTGGATTGGTGGGTTCTGTATTGTTGGTGGTGCTGCACATGGTGCAATCTTTATGGTTCGTGACTATACTCCAGCTAATAATTATAACAATTTATTAGATCGAGTATTAAGACATCGTGATTCTATTATTTCACATTTAAATTGGGTTTGTATCTTTTTAGGTTGTCATGCTTTTGGTTTTTATATCCATAACGATACAATGCGTGCATTAGGTCGTCCACAAGATATGTTCTCAGATAAAGCAATTCAATTACAACCAATTTTTGCTCAATGGATTCAAAATATCCATTTATTAGCACCTGGGACAACTGCTCCAAATGCATTAGCTACGACAAGTTATGCTTTTGGTGGTGAAGTTGTAGAAGTTGGTGGTAAGATTGCTATGATGCCTATTAAGTTAGGTACTGCAGATTTTATGGTTCACCATATTCATGCTTTTACTATTCATGTAACGGTTTTAATTTTATTAAAAGGTGTTTTATATGCACGTAGTTCAAAATTAATCCCAGATAAGGCAAATTTAGGTTTCCGATTCCCTTGTGATGGTCCAGGTCGTGGTGGTACATGTCAAAGTTCAAGTTGGGATCATGTCTTCTTAGGTTTATTCTGGATGTATAATTCTCTTTCAGTTGTTCTTTTCCATTTTAGTTGGAAAATGCAATCCGATGTTTGGGGAACTGTTGCGCCAGATGGTAGCATTTCTCATATCACAGGTGGTAATTTCGCACGTGGTGCAATCACTATTAATGGGTGGTTACGTGATTTCTTATGGTCACAAGCTTCACAAGTAATTCAATCTTATGGTTCTGCATCATCAGCATATGGACTAATTTTCTTAGGAGCACATTTCATTTGGGCCTTTAGTTTAATGTTCTTATTCAGTGGACGTGGATACTGGCAAGAATTAATTGAATCAATTGTTTGGGCACATAATAAATTAAACTTTGCACCAACTATTCAACCTCGTGCTTTAAGTATTACACAAGGTCGTGCTGTTGGTTTAGCACATTATTTATTAGGTGGTATTGGGACAACTTGGGCATTCTTTTTAGCACGCGCTGTTTCAATTAGTTAAAAATTGATTTATGTTTCACTTTAAAATTTAATATTATTAAATAAGTTTTCATTAACTTAAGACAATAATATTTTTCTTTACAACTAAAATTTATATAAAAAGGTATCTAACAATTATGGCAACTAAATTTCCAAAGTTTAGCCAAGCCCTTGCACAAGATCCAGCAACTCGACGAATTTGGTATGGTATTGCTACTGCTCATGATTTAGAAGCACATGATGGTATGACTGAAGAAAATTTATATCAAAAAATTTTCGCTTCACACTTTGGCCATTTAGCTGTTATCTTCTTATGGACTTCAGGCAACCTATTTCATGTTGCTTGGCAAGGGAACTTTGAAAAATGGGTAACTAATCCATTAAAAGTTAAACCAATTGCACATTCAATTTGGGACCCGCATTTTGGTGAATCAGCATTGAAAGCATTTAGTAAGGGCAATACATATCCAGTTAATATTGCATTTTCGGGTGTATACCAATGGTGGTACACAATTGGATTCCGAACAAATCAAGAATTATATTTAGGTAGTATTGGCTTATTATTATTATCAAGTGCTTTATTATTTGCTGGATGGTTACATTTACAACCAAAATTCCGTCCTAGTTTATCATGGTTTAAAAATAATGAATCACGATTAAACCATCATTTAGCAGGGTTATTTGGGGTTAGTTCATTAGCATGGACAGGTCATCTTGTTCATATCGCATTACCTGCATCACGTGGGATTCATGTTGGTTGGGATAATTTTTTAACAACTCCACCACATCCAGCAGGTTTACAACCTTTCTTTACAGGAAACTGGACTGTTTATGCAGAAAATCCAGATAGCCCAAGCCATATTTATGGAACAACACAAGGTGCTGGAACAGCTATTTTAACATTTTTAGGTGGATTCCACCCACAATCACAATCATTATGGTTAAGTGATATTGCACATCATCAATTAGCTATTGCAGTTGTTTTCATTGTTGCAGGTCATATGTATCGAACTAATTTTGGTATCGGTCATAATATGAAAGAGATTTTAGATGCTCATCGTCCTCCAGGCGGGCGTTTAGGAGCAGGTCACACTGGACTATTTGAAACAATCACAAATTCTTTACATATGCAGTTAGGCCTAGCCTTAGCATCTTTAGGTGTTGCAACATCATTGACTGCTCAACATATGTATGCTTTAACACCATATGCATTCTTATCAAAAGATTTTACGACTGAAGCGGCATTATATACACATCATCAATATATTGCTGGTTTCTTAATGGTTGGTGCTTTTGCACATGGGGCAATTTTCTTTGTTCGTGATTATGATCCAGAATTAAATAAAAATAATGTTTTAGCAAGAATGTTAGAACATAAAGAAGCTATTATTTCACATTTAAGTTGGGCATCTTTATTCTTAGGTTTCCATACACTAGGTTTATATATCCATAATGATACAGTAGTTGCTTTTGGTCAACCAGAGAAACAAATTTTATTTGAACCAGTCTTTGCTGAATATATTCAAGCTGCATCTGGAAAAGCTGTTTACCAATTTAATACATTATTATCTTCTCCAACTAACCCAGCAACTGTTGCAGGTAGTCAAGTTTGGTTACCAGGTTGGTTAGAAGCAATTAATAATAATAAAAATGATTTATTCTTAAAAATTGGTCCTGGTGATTTCTTAGTACATCATGCTATCGCTTTAGGTTTACATACAACTTCATTAATCCTTGTTAAAGGGGCATTAGATGCACGGGGTTCAAAATTAATGCCAGATAAAAAAGATTTTGGTTATAGTTTCCCTTGTGATGGTCCAGGCCGAGGTGGTACTTGTGATATTTCAGCATGGGATGCTTTCTACTTAGCAATGTTCTGGATGTTAAATACAATTGGTTGGACAACATTCTATTGGCACTGGAAACATATGGCAATTTGGGGTGGTAACCCAGGTCAATTTGATGAATCATCAAATTATATTATGGGTTGGTTACGTGACTATTTATGGTTGAATTCATCGCCATTAATTAATGGTTATAATGCATTTGGTATGAATAATCTATCAGTTTGGGCTTGGATGTTCTTATTTGGACATTTAATTTGGGCTACTGGTTTTATGTTCTTAATATCATGGCGTGGTTATTGGCAAGAGTTAATTGAAACTTTAGTATGGGCTCATGAACGTACACCTCTTGCAAACTTAATTCGTTGGAGAGATAAACCAGTTGCTTTATCAATTGTACAAGCACGTTTAGTTGGTTTAGTCCATTTCGCTGTAGGTTATATTTTAACATATGCTGCATTTGTAATTGCATCGACGTCAGGTAAGTTTGGTTAATTTTTGTTAATTAACTTTATCATAAATTAGATTTTAATTTATGGTAAAGTTAGTTATTTATTATAATTTGAAAATATTTTTGAATTATAATAAATAAATTCTAGATATTATTTTGAGTTAACTCTTTTACAGTACAGTAAAAAATTAGATTTAATATTTTTTTGCCTTAAATTTCTACTAAAATTCATTCTACCCAAGACAAATTTAAAACCCCCATATTATACTACATTAAAATAGATTACTTACTTATTTTATTTAAATAATTCAGTAATTTCGAATTTTTATTTGACCTTACGCTATTAGAAATTTTTTGATAATCAAAAATAATTCTATTTACTATATTTCATTCTAAATGAATTTAGTCTTCTAGATCTCTAAATAGAGAGGGTATTTCGATAGATAACTAGATTATATTTACATTTTATGAGAAGATATTTTTAATATTACAAAAAGTAAAATTACTCTTATAACAAAATATACGAATAATGTTTAATATGGTTTTTACTAAAAATTAGATTAAGTGGGTCACCTGGGACTTGAACCCAGAACTAATCGGTTAAAAGCCGAGTACTCTACCATTGAGTTAGTAACCCTAATAATAATAAGATCTTATAATAAAATAAATAAATAGTAAAGTATTTCATTAAAAAATTTTTGTATATTATTAAGTTAAAAGATTTCAAATATTAAAGTTAAAATAATGTTTCTACTTTAATATTTTTAAAGTAGAATAAGAAGTAACATTATTGGTTATTTTATTACTTAAAATTTTATTAAAAATTGATAAATAAGGATTTTAAAAATGATTAATTGGCAAGTTTTAGGGCAACTAATTGCTACGGGTGTTATTATGTTAGCAGGTCCTGCAGTGATTCTTTTATTAGCTTTAAAGAAAGGTAATCTTTAAACTTAATATAATTTAAATTTGATCATCAATATAAAAACTTTTTTAAATAAATTTATGATAACTGCGTTAACGACTATATTTGTCTTAGTTTCATTAGGTTTAGTTGTAACAGTTCCTGTTGCATTAGCTACTCCAGGAGAATGGGAAAATTCTCGTGAAACGTTTACAAGAGGTTTCCAAGGTTGGATTTTTCTTGTTATTGCAATTGCTGCAGCGGATGGTATTGGAGCAACAACATAAGTATTTAGAAATTATAGTTTAAACTATAATTTCTAAATTAAACTATTGACATATTTATCACATTAAGATAAGCTTACTTGTATACTAGTTATATAATTATGACATTTCTTAGCGGGCATAGCTCAGTGGTAGAGCGCAACCTTGCCAAGGTTGATGTCGCGCGTTCGAATCGCGTTGCCCGCTTTAGATTAGTATAATTATAAAATTTTAACTTGCCCCCATCGTCTAGAGGCCTAGGACAGCTCCCTTTCACGGAGCAGACAGGGATTCGAATTCCCTTGGGGGTAATCTTAAACAAATTTTAACTCAAACGAATTAACAAAACTGTTAAAGAAAAGTTCAAACAGATCTTATAGAATGAACTAGAAGCCCAATAAAAAATTGCATATAAACAACACTTTTTGCATGTTTACCATGATAGTGAGCAGCAAGTTTTTAATTAGTTAAGTTATCAAAGGCTACTATAGATCTTATTTTTTACTCCATCTTTTTATTTAATGAATTAAGAATGAAAAGCAAAAAATTTAACTAATCGAAGAATCTAATAACATTTAGTTCATAATTAAATGATAAACTAGTTTGTGTTAAATCTTCTAGAATAACTTAAATGCTATATCCAATTAATTGTTAGGGTAAGCTCTATTAAAGGTAGACAAAGTGAATAACTCTACTTAATTTTTTATATCTAAGATATTGGGACAATTGATAGACTTCTGTCTTAAATTTGAGAGGTACTTGTTTTAGAATATAGTTTATTTATAATCTATTATAAGGAAAATTTTTTCCTTAACTGAAAAATAAAAACTTAGCTAATATTAACTAAGTTTTTAAAATAAATAAGTGAAATTATTTGAAAATAATACTCTATTAAAAACTCTTCAAGTTTAAAATTTAATCTTCTAACCATTCATAACCTTTGCTTTCTAATTCTTTTGCCAGTGCTGCTGAACCAGTTTTTATAATTTTACCTTTTCGCATAACATGAACATAAGTTGGATGAATATAATCTAATAATCTTTGATAATGAGTAATTAGAATAATAGATTTTTCAGAATTCATGAAATTATTAATTCCATCAGAAACTATTTTTAGAGCATCAATATCTAAACCAGAATCTGTTTCATCCAAGATACATAATTCTGGATCTAGCAAAATCATTTGTAAAATTTCATTCCGTTTCTTTTCACCACCTGAAAACCCTTCATTAACATTGCGGCTTAAAAATGATGGGTCCATATTTACAAGTTTTAATTTTTCATTTATGACATTTAAAAATGTAATAGGATCCACTTCAACTTTATTAGAAAATTTTTGTTTCGAATTATATGCTAAACGTAAAAAATCTTCATTACTTACACCAGGAATTTCAATTGGATACTGAAAAGCTAAAAAAATTCCTAAGTGTGATCTTTCTTCAGGTTCAAGATTTAAAATACTGGAATTTTTAAATAAAATATCACCACTCGAAACTGTATAAGCAGGATGACCGGCTAAAACTTTAGAAAAAGTGCTTTTTCCTGAGCCATTTGTTCCCATAATAGCATGAATTTCACCTTTATTTACTTTTAAATTTAAATTATTAATAATTTCATTTTCTTCAATTAAAACTTGCAAATTTTTTATTTCTAAAATCGGAGAATTTAAATTCATTATCCAATACTTCCTTCTAATTTTAATGTTAATAATTTATCTGCTTCAGCAGCAAATTCTAAAGGTAATTCAGTAAATATTTCACGGCAAAATCCACTAATCATTAGCTCAATTGCTTTTTCAAAACTAATTCCTCGTTGTAAAAAGTAAAAAATTTGTTCTTCACCAATTTTAGAAGTTGAAGCTTCATGTTCAATTTTTGTTGTTGAATTTTGGACAGAAATAAAAGGAAATGTATTTGCATTCGATAAATTTCCAATAAGTAAAGAATCACACTGCGAATAGTTTCTAGCTCCAAATGCTTTATTCAAAATAGTAACACTACCACGATAGCTATTTTTTGATTTACCAGCTGAAATACCTTTTGAAATAATTTGACTACGAGTATTTTTTCCAATATGAATCATTTTTGTTCCCGTATCAGCTTGCTGATATTGATTTGTCAAAGCCACAGAATAAAATTCACCATTAGAATTATTACCAATAAGAATACAACTTGGATATTTCCAAGTAATAGAAGATCCAGTTTCAACTTGTGTCCAAGAAATTCTTGAATTTTCTCCTATACATAAGCCTCTTTTTGTCACAAAATTATATACACCACCATTTCCTAAAGCATTACCTGAATACCAATTTTGAACAGTTGAATATTTTATATTTGCATTTTTAAGTGCAACTAATTCTACTACAGCAGCATGAAGTTGATTTGTATCATATTGTGGAGCAGTACAACCTTCTAAATAATTTACTTGACTATTTTTATCAGAAATGATTAGAGTACGTTCAAACTGGCCTGAATTTTGATCATTTATTCGAAAATAAGTCGATAAATCTAGGGGACAAATTGTATCTTTTGGTATATAACAGAATGAACCATCCGTGAAAACAGCTGAATTTAAAGCAGCAAAATAGTTATCTCCAGTTGGAACAACAGAACCTAAATATTTTTTAATTAATTCTGGATATTTATGAATAGCCTCTGAGATTGAAGCAAAAATAATATCATATTTTCTTAATTCTTGTTGAAAAGTTGTACCAATTGAAACACTGTCAAAAACTACATCTATTGCAACATTAGCTAAACGCTTTTGTTCTGTTAAGGATATTCCTAATTTTTCAAATGTTTTTAACAATTCAGGGTCAACTTGACTTAAATTATCTAATTTTTTTTGTGATTTTGGAGCAGAATAATAAGTAATTTTTTGGTAATTCACTTGTGGAAATTTTAAATAAGCCCATGTAGGCTCAGACATTTGTTTCCATTTTTTATAAGCTTTTAAGCGAAATGTTAGTAAAAATTCAGGTTCTTCTTTTTTCTCTGATATTAAACGAATTGTATTTTCATTTAATCCTTTTTCAATAATATCTTTTTCAATGTTTGTTGAAAAACCATATTGATAATCTTGAGTAACAAGTTTTGTTATATTTGTGTTTAATATTTTATTCGATTGATTTACCATATATAGATAGTTAAAAAGGGATATATAAATGAATTATGTGAAAAATTTAATTATGAATATGTTATCTAAATTCTAACTTTATATTATAGAGAAATTATTTTTGAAATGGAAGAAATTTTCTTATACTATAAAAATATATATTATTTACATTCTAATAAGTTATTAAAAAAATAAATAAAATATATTTTTTTTATGATTAAGAAACATGTTATAATAATATTTAAGGTTGACATAAAAAATTCAACCGACAGAACTAATTTTAATCCTAATTAAAATTAGTTAACTATCTATTATATATTGCCTTTTTATTCTAAGGAGAAATCAATGTCTCAATCTGTATCAGAACGGACTCGAATTAAAAGTGACCGTTACGAATCTGGTGTAATCCCTTATGCTAAAATGGGTTACTGGGATGCTTCATACGCAGTAAAAACTACTGATGTTCTTGCATTATTCCGTATTACACCACAACCAGGTGTAGATCCAGTAGAAGCAGCTGCAGCTGTAGCTGGTGAGTCTTCTACAGCTACATGGACAGTTGTATGGACTGACTTATTAACAGCTTGTGACTGTTACCGTGCTAAAGCTTATCGTGTAGATCCAGTTCCAAATACAACAGATCAATACTTTGCTTTTATCGCATACGAATGTGATTTATTCGAAGAAGGTTCTTTAGCTAACTTAACAGCTTCTATTATTGGTAATGTGTTTGGATTTAAAGCTATCTCAGCTTTACGTTTAGAAGATATGCGTATTCCTCACTCATATTTAAAAACTTTCCAAGGTCCAGCTACTGGGATTATTGTAGAACGTGAACGTTTAAACAAATATGGTATTCCATTATTAGGTGCTACAGTAAAACCTAAATTAGGTTTATCTGGTAAAAACTACGGTCGTGTAGTATTTGAAGGTTTAAAAGGTGGTTTAGACTTCTTAAAAGATGATGAAAACATTAACTCACAACCATTTATGCGTTGGAGAGAGCGTTTCTTATACTGTATGGAAGGTATTAACCGTGCTTCAGCAGCTACAGGTGAATGTAAAGGTTCTTACTTAAACATTACTGCAGCTACTATGGAAGAAGTGTACAAACGTGCTGAGTACGCTAAAGCTGTAGGTTCAATCGTTGTTATGATCGATTTAGTAATGGGTTACACAGCAATCCAAAGTATTGCTATCTGGGCTCGTGAAAATGATATGTTATTACATTTACACCGTGCGGGTAACTCTACTTACGCTCGTCAAAAGAACCATGGTATTAACTTCCGTGTTATCTGTAAATGGATGCGTATGTCTGGTGTAGATCATATTCACGCTGGTACAGTTGTTGGTAAATTAGAAGGTGATCCTTTAATGATTAAAGGTTTCTACGATATATTACGTTTAACTCAATTAGATGTTAACTTACCTTTCGGTATTTTCTTTGAAATGAGTTGGGCAAGTTTACGTAAATGTATGCCAGTAGCATCTGGTGGTATTCACTGTGGTCAAATGCACCAATTAATTCACTACTTAGGTGATGATGTTGTTTTACAGTTTGGTGGTGGTACAATTGGTCACCCTGACGGTATCCAAGCTGGTGCTACAGCTAACCGTGTTGCTTTAGAAGCTATGGTATTAGCTCGTAACGAAGGTGTTGATTACTTCAACAACCAAGTTGGTCCTCAAATTTTACGCGAAGCTGCTAAAACATGTGGTCCATTACAAACAGCTTTAGATTTATGGAAAGATATTTCTTTCAACTATACATCAACTGACACAGCTGATTTCGCTGAAACACCAACAGCTAACAGATAATAATTTACTTTTACTAAAAATTAAGGAGTATTTGAATAGTGAGACTTACACAAGGTTGCTTCTCATTCTTACCAGATTTAACTGACGCTCAAATTGAAAAACAAGTTGCTTACTGTATTGCTAAAGGTTTAGCAATGAACGTTGAATGGACAGATGATCCACACCCACGTAATAGTTACTGGGAATTATGGGGTTTACCATTATTCGACATTAAAGATGCTGCTTCTGTAATGTTCGAATTACGTGAAGCTCGTAAAGCTTGCGCAGCTGGTTATATCCGTCTTAACGCATTTGATGCTAGTTACGGTACTGAAAGTTGTGTTATGTCTTTCATCGTAAATCGTCCTAGTAACGAACCAGGTTTCTACCTAGAACGTACTGATGGTGCAGGTCGTTTCATTACTTACACTGTTAAATCTTACAGTGTTCAAGCTAATCCAGAAGGTGGTCGTTACTAATTATTTATTAGTATAAAGTTAGTCATAATAAATGACTGATACCATCATAATCAAAAAATATTGGTCTTTAGACCAATGTTTTTTGACGTACTAATTTTACTTATACATCTTCTTAAAATTAATTTTAATCTTTCTAATCTTTTTAATACGTAATACATAGTTTATGTTTAATATTCATTTAAATGAAATTAACGCTAAATTAAATATAATTTATTTTTTTAATGAAAGAGCCAATTATGTTTTTACACTCGAAACCAAACATTTTAAAAAGTTGCGTCGCGAAGTAATTACTACTGATATCAATAAGGTCATGTATAAGGTTTCTAGAATATTCTCAGGTCAGCCAAATATTACCAGCCATAGTTTTCGAATTGGTTATATTACGCAATTATGGAAAGACACTAAAAATATTCAATTTATCAAACAAACCATTGGGCATCGAAGATTGGATACAACTTCTGCTTATGTTAACAAATTATCTGATCAAGAAAGACGAGCGCGGATTTCTCAATTAGATTAATGTACTGCGAAAAGCATCTAGGATTCGATTTAAGTATACTTAATAATCTATTACCTATTATTTGTTTATGTATTACAACAAGATTTTACGAATTTGGACACTTGATCCATTGGATTATTTTTTATTAAGTGCTATTCTTGGAAGTATTGTAGCTTCGCATTTGAAAGATTACTTATTTGAAAAAAAAGCTATGGAACGATTAAAAAATTCCATTATTAAAAAATCAGAATTAGTAATTACATCCGATAGACCCATTTCCAATTCTAAGAAAATAAGAATAAAAAATATTTATAAATTCACTTTAGAAAATCGCGGTGGTCAATTTGAAAATTTTCAAGCAGATGATAAGCTTTCTAATAAAATTTTTAAGTTGGCACAAGAAATTAAAGGATTAGTTGAATTACTAGCTCTTTTAAAGAACGAGAATTAAAAGGAGTAGCTAAAATTTTCTTTAAAAATGGTAGGTTACTTCTTGAGCTTCTTTTATATAAGTGCAGAATTGACATTACTTATTCGTTGTTAACTGAGAGATTAAGCACTCAAGTTATTGTACTAACAGCCACTGTAGGCGGCGCTACAGGTTTTACTTTATCTTGGTTTTCAGCAGGGGCAAGTTTAGTTGCTCCGCCAGTATTAATTTCAATTTTATTAATACGAAGTGTTGGACAACAGATTATAAATCTGAGAGATTATTCGAAGTTTAAAAAGCGGATTAATCAAATGTTAGAGGATGATGGACTAAAACAAAGCCTCCGAGCATACTTGATGGAAGGGGAAGCCCCAACAACTACTGGTATAGAAATGAAACCTTGGGAGTCGGTTAAAGACCCTCTAACAAAGTTCAATTTGAACCCAGATCAAACTTTTAAAGAATCTATAAAAGCGAGAATGAAAGAAGAGCTTAGACTTGTTGAAAATCCTACTCTAGAACAGCTTGAAGAAATAATACACTCCAAAAAGATTAAAATAAAACCTAAAAGAAAGACAGTTTATTTCAGAGATTTAATCGAAAAAATAGGTGAAGATCCAGATGATATTATAGCTGCTAAAATTGTCAAAGAAGCTATAAAGGTTAAAGTAGAAAATTAATAATTCTAAGATTTTTTCAAATAATTTATATTGCAATTTTATCAATGTTATGCATAACGTTAGTTGCAACTAACTAAATATCTCTCTAGCTAGTTTGCCCTGAAATTTTTTAAATAATATTGGAGAAGTACTTATATCTCTAGTAGCAATAATTAATCGTGAATTCATAAGGTCTCCTTTTATAAAAATTATAGTTTTATAGCAGACTCTTTTTTTGTTGAAAGTCATTCTTGTGGTCTTGAATAATTTTCTTCCCTTCCTTGGTTAAAAAGGCTTTGTGAGTGCTAGGCCCACGTTTTGATCTATCAATTTTAATCCAAGATTCTTGAACTAATGTCTGGAGTTATTTGACCTTTAAAGGTAAAAGCTCATTGATTCTTATTCCCGTGACTGTTAAAATACAAAAAGTAATTCGTGTTCTTAAATTAATGTAAGTAGGTCCTTTAGCAGCTTTGATCAATTCGTTATAAATTCCACGTGTTATCGGGTCACGCTTGGGTAAACGTTTGCGATTCGCACGAGCTTGCTTTCGAATTTCGTTTTCTTCTCGTTCTTCTTTGATTTGATTAAATTCCTGATTGTGGATTGCTAAGCCAATAAAGCCTTTCTACAAATACAAATCATCTCGAATATTTCTAAGTTGTTTCGAATTATTGGTTTGCCCTTTTACTAAAATACTTAATTTCGATTCAACTTCGAATTCTATAATTAATTGATTATTTTCTTTTTTTTGTAATTTTAAAAATGGGACTTGAATCTCTTCCCATGAATTAATAGAACGTATATATCTTTATGGTAAAGGTATCATTCTTACTGGTTCGGTTGCTAAACCACTTGGTTTAGCAGTTTTAAATATTTCTGAAGAATTTACTAGAGGTGTGATTAACACAGCAATAAGCGAAGTTGGTGAAAGCAGAATTGGATCCCTTTCTGGTATTAGGTTTGCAAGATATTTGTACAAAGTTGTTCAACCTATTAAACTTAAAACAACCGCTAATTGTGCTTCTTTCCCACTAACAATGTACTATAAATATAAAGGTATAGGGATGGCTTTTGATGTATTCCGGTTTTCTAAATTAGAAGAAATGTGGTTCGGTGGTCTTGTTTATATTTTCGATTACAATCGATTTTGGATCGAAACCAATTTTTTAATGGTTAATTTTCATAAATTTTGTTAGTAATAATATAAATTATTTCTCTTTTACGGATAAATTAATATTTATTTTAGTTAAATAATTATTACTAAAAAATCTTAGGAGGTTTTATGATAATGTTTTTAGACATTTTTAATATGTTTGTCTTTATTCAGAGTTTCATAACCTGAGCTTTTTAGATTATATATATTATACTATACTTGTCACGTATTAAATTCATTTTAGAAGTATAAAAATACTTGGTTGTAAGATTTCTACAGAAATTTTACAACCAAGTATTTTTATACTACGAACTTCTTTCACTACTAAGACAAATTAATATTTATTTTGTTTTTAAAAATGTCTCTTTAGATTCAGCAATAATCTCTTTTAAAGATGTTTCAGCATCTTCTGTAAATTGATTAGTTGTAGTAACAATCTCTGCATATGGTTTTTGAGATGTAGAAATGTATGAAATTAAACTAGCACAATATGCTTTAACGTCACTAACTTCAAGTTCATCTAAATATCCATTAATGCCAGTATAAATTAAAGCAACTTGCTCAGCAACTGATAGTGGTGAGTTTTGAGGTTGTTTTAATACTTCACGTAATCTAGTACCACGTGCTAATTGTTTTTGTGTAGCTTCATCTAGATCTGAAGCAAATTGTGAGAATGCTTCTAACTCTGCAAATTGAGCTAATTCTAATTTTAGCTTTCCTGCAACTTTTTTCATTGCTTTAGTTTGAGCGGCAGATCCTACACGTGATACTGAAATCCCAACATTAATTGCTGGACGAATCCCCGAATTAAATAAATCATTCGATAAGAAAATTTGTCCATCTGTAATTGAAATTACATTTGTCGGAATATAAGCTGAAACATCACTAGCTTGTGTTTCAATAATAGGAAGAGCAGTCATACTACCACCTCCTAATGCATCACTTAATTTTGCTGCACGTTCTAATAAGCGTGAATGTAAATAGAATACATCCCCTGGATAAGCTTCTCGTCCCGGTGGGCGACGTAATAATAATGACATTTGACGATATGCCATTGCTTGTTTTGTTAAATCATCATAAATAACTAAAGTCGCTTTACCTTTATACATAAAGTATTCAGCAAGTGCTGCACCTGAGTATGGAGCAATATATTGTAATGTTGCTGGATCATTTGCTGTCGCAGCAACGACAATAGTATAAGCCATAGCTTGTTTTTCTTCAAGTACGTTTACAGCTTGTGCAATTGTAGAACCTTTTTGTCCAATACCAATGTAAACACAAACAACGTCTTCTGTTTTTTGGTTAATGATTGTATCAATAGCAATAGACGTTTTACCTGTTTGGCGATCTCCGATAATTAATTCTCGTTGACCTCGCCCAATTGGAATCATAGCATCAATCGATGTAATTCCAGTTTGTAACGGTTCACAAACTGATTTACGGCTAATAATTCCTGGCGCCATTGCTTCTACAAGTTGACTGTCGTCTGAAGCAATTTCACCTTTTCCATCAATTGGGTTTGCTAATGGATTAACAACTCTTCCTAAGAATTTGTCACCAACAGGAATTTGAGCAATTTTACCAGTTGCTTTAACCGTACTACCCTCTAAAATTTGACGGCCTGTACCCATTAAAACAACTCCAACGTTATCATTCTCTAAGTTTAAAGCAATTCCAATTGTTTTATCTTCAAACTCTAAAAGTTCACCACTCATTACTTGGTCAAGACCATAAACTCGAGCGATACCATCACCAACTTGTAATACAGTACCAATATTATCCACTTTAACATCTTGATCATATTTCTCAATTTGTTCACGGATAATACTACTAATTTCGTCTGGACGAATATTTATCATTGTATTATTTTTAATATAAAAAGTTAATAAAAGATTTTCTTACAATCAAATTTCTAAAACTGTATCTAAGTGTTTTGCTAAATTTTCTAATTGATTTTTAATAGTAAAATCAATTACTTTTGATTCTGTTTTAATTAAAAAACCACCAATTAAGGTTGAATCAATTGTAATATCTAATCTAATTTCACGTGCATTTGTTAATTCTTTTAATTTTTTAATTAACGTATTTTTTTGTGAATTAGAAAACTCAGATGCTGAAATAACTTCAACCATTTTTATTGAAGCTGTTTCATATACTAATTCTAAATAATTAGTCACAATTGATTCTAATAAATTAATTCGATCTCTATTTATTAAAACCATCAAAAACTTAAACGTTTCAGTATTGATTTGTGATTGTAACGTTTTAGTTAAAATTTCACGTTTTGCAACTTGACTAACAATTGGATTATTTAAATAATCAGATAATTCAGAACTCTCCATTAAGAAGCTTTCTAAATTTTGAAAGTCTGCTGTAACCTGATGCATAATGTTTTTTTCGACTGAGAAATCAAATAAAGCACGTGCATAAGGTGCTGCAATTTTTTTTGTTAATGGATCTGTACTCATAATAAATCTCCTTCTAATTTATTAATAGTATCATTAATTAATGCAGTTGCACGTTCTTTTGGTCCAAATGTTTCTTGTGCACGAACAACGGTTTGTTGTAACACAAGTGAAATAATTTGTTGTTTAATTTCTAAAAATATTTGACGTTCTTTTGATCGAAAAGAAACTAATGCACGTTCAAAACGAATTTTTAAATCTTTTTTCGCTTGAAAAGCATCTGATTCTAGTAATACTTTTTTTGTTGCTATTGTTTCATTTTGAATTTCACTAATAACAAGAGTAGCTTGATTTAATTGTTTTTGTGATTCTTCTAAACGTTTTTCGGCTTCATTTAATCTATCTTCAGCATCTTGTACACTTTGTACGATTGTTATTTTACGTTCTTCTAATAACGAGCCTAAAAAGTCTCGACCTGTAAAAACTAAAATAGCAACTAATGCTAAAATATTAAGTAAGCCAGTTTCAAGAATATCTAGATTTAAACCAATACCTTCATGTTCGGCAAGTAATGTAAAAATTTGATCAAAATTTTCCATGTTTTCGAGTTTTTATATAAACTGTTCACTTATAAAAGGGAAAATTACACTTAACAAAAAATTCAAATTGATAATCTTGTTTCAATATCACCACATAATGATTTAACACTAGTATCTAAATTGTTAAGAGCAATATCTCTTTTAGTAAAAAGATCTTGTGTAATAGTATCTAATAAATTATCAATATATTTTTGAGAAATATTTAATTCAGTCTCTAAAATTTCTTTGTGAATCTTTTGTGAGTTAGTAATTTCTAATTGGGCTTCTTTACGGACGTTTGTTAATTCTTGTTCGTATTGTTTTGTTAGCGTATTGGCTTCTGCTAATATTTCTGAAGCTTTACTAAGATTATTTAAAATATATTCTTTGCGTTCTTCAATAATATTTAACAATGGACTATATAAAATTATATTTAAAATAATTGTTAATAATACAAATTGAATAGCAACTAAAGGTAAAGTTGCATTCAAATCAAATAATCCACCTGGTCCACTAACTTCTGAACTTGAAATTAATATTGAAAGATTAATCATACAAGATCTATATATTATCTTATTTAATGAAGTTGTCTTTTAAAATAATTAAGTTCTTATCTTAAATAAGAACTTAATTTAAATTATGTTTCATTTTTAAAAATAAAACATAATTTAAATAATAATTTTATTAAATTTAGCTAAAATATAGTGGAGTAATTTTAACTATTGATTTAATTATTAAGAATTGAATGGATTAGCGAATAATAATGCTAACGCTACAACTAAACCATAAATTGTTAACGCTTCCATAAACGCTAAACTTAATAATAATGTACCACGAATTTTGTTTTCTGCTTCTGGTTGACGTGCAATACCTTCAACAGCTTGACCAGCAGCATTACCTTGACCAATACCAGGACCAATTGCAGCTAAACCGATTGATAAACCAGCAGCAATAACAGAAGCAGCAGAAATGATAGAATCCATAAATAAATTTTAAATTGTAAATGTGTATATAATTTTTAAAAAATCTAATAACAATAATTTATTAAACAACTTATTCAAGAGCTTCTGCAATATACGCAGCAGCTAAAGTTGAGAAAATTAAAGCTTGTACTGAACCAGCAAAAATACCTAATAACATAATCGGTAATGGGATTACTAAAGGAACTAGTGATGTCAATACAGAAATCGTTAATTCATCAGCTAAAACATTTCCAAATAGTCGGAAACTTAATGATAACGGTTTCGTAAAATCTTCTAAAATATTAATTGGTAGAAGAAGTGGAATTGGTTCAATATATCGTTTGAAATATCCGAATCCTTTTTTACTTAACCCTGCATAAAAGTATGCAAATGATGTTAATAAAGCTAAAGCAACTGTTGTATTAATATCATTTGTTGGAGCTGCAAACTCTCCTTCAGGGAGTTCGATTAGCTTCCATGGAATAACTGCACCAGCCCAATTACAACCAAAGATAAATAAGAATAATGTTCCAATAAATGGAATCCATTCTTTATAAAAACTTTCACCTAATTGGTCTTTTGCAATATCAGTAACAAATTCTACTGCTGATTCCATAAAATTTTGCCAGCCATGTGGAATTCGTTTAGCGTTTAGTGTACCTAAAAGTGAAAATGCAATTAAAATTGCTAATACTAACCAGATAACTACTAAAACTTGTCCATGAACTAAAAAGCCACCGATATTCCAGTAAAAATGTTTTCCAACTTCTGCCTCCGCTAATAATGTAAACGTATTTGAATAAAGAATTTCTGGGTACATAAAATTTAACTAATGTAGTAAATTACCCAATATTATAAAATATACAGGAACAACTGCTATTATATGAATTTTTAATCTATCTTAGGTATGTTTTAATAAAAAAGCTCATTTTTAAATTTTTTTTTAAATACTTCAAATAATTTAAATGATACTTTTTCAATAACTGTTAAAAACTGGGTTTCT